CATTGAAAGCTTTGGGCGGATGCCTTGGCAGAGCAGAAGAGAGACGTTACACACAACGAAATGCCGTGGGGAGGCTTGTAATCCCTGAGATCCATGGCTTTCTCGTCGGGAAACCTTAATATAGAAATACCTAGTGAATTGAAACATCTTAGTAGCTAGAGGAAAAGAAATCAACCGAGATCCCGTTAGTAGTGGTGAGCGAACCCGGGGAAGGCCAGCTCTTTGCTCATCTTTTGTTCAATCAGACGATCTTGGGTCAGGCCCCATTCGGCGTCTTGCCGAACAGGGCCTGCCCTTGTGAGGCCAGTTGATGGAGATGAGGGGTGTGCAGATTCACCGCCGCAAATGGTAATGGTGTAGATTTGCCACCCATGCATTGCTATGTGATGCGCCATACGTTTCCAGGGCGAGGGATCAAAATAAGGAGTGGAACCCCATGCCATAGAAGGTGAAAGCCCTGTAGATCTTAGCCCTTCAAGGATCCCCTCCCCCCTCTTGCTGCGCTTGCTGCTGCTGCAAGCAGCAGCAAGGGGGGAATAGATGTCAGGTTCTTGAGGAAGCAGAAATGACAAAAGAGTGAGTAGAGCGAGAAACATATCTTGCTTGAATATAGGGGTACCACCCTCTAAGCCTAATCATGCTGCTCTGACCGATAGTGAACTAGTACCGTGAGGGAAAGGAGAAACAGCACCCCAGGTGGGGAGTGAAAGAGATACTGAAACCCAATGCTTACAAACAGTTGAAGCTTGTTCAATCTGCCCTTTCACTATGTGCAAGGGCCCCAAGATTGACGAGTGCCAGCGTACCTTTTGCATAATGGGTCAGCGAGTAAGTTGTTGCAGCAAGCTTAAGTCATTGGACGTAGGCGTAGCAAAAGCGAGTCTCCACAGGGCGCCTGAGTTGCATCAACTTTACCCGAAACCGGGTGATCTAGCCATGAGCAGGTTGAAAGGGGGGTAACACCTCCTGGAGGACCGAACCCGTGTCTGTGGCAATAGGCAGGGATGACTTGTGGCTAGGGGTGAAAAGCCAATCGAACTCGGAGATAGCTGGTTTTCTGCGAAACCCATTTAGGTGGGGCGTAAAATAGATTCCCTATCCTCTAGGCCTGCGCCTTGAGGTTTACTCAAGGCGCAGGCCTAGAGTTATCCTTGCATGGCTCTGCCATGCATGGGGGTAGGAATGGTGAGAGGGGTAGAGCACTCCATGGGAAAGGGTGGCCCAAAGCCTTACCGATTCCAAGGAAACTCCGAATACTCTTACCAATCTTTTACAGACAGGCTTTGGGTGCAAAGGTCCAAAGCCGAGAGGGAAAGAGCCCAGACCGTACGCTAAGGTCTCGAAGAGATAACTAAGTGGGAAAGGAAGTTCTTGGGCAGAGACAACCAGGAGGTGGGCTTAGAAGCAGCCATCCTTTGAAGAAAGCGTAATAGCTCACTGGTCTAGCCCAAATGCGCCGAAAATGTAACGAGGCTGAAGTTATCCACCGAAGCGACGGCTCCTGCTGGGGCAGGGGGGTAGCAGAACGTCCTGTAAATCGTTGAAGGTGAGCTGTCAAGCTTGCTGGAGATATCAGGAGTGAGAATGCTGACATGAGTAACGTGAAATCATGTGGAATTCATGATCGCCGCAAGTTCTAGGGTTCCCACAGATGTAATTCGATGTGGGTTGAGTCGGCCCCTAAGGGTAGAGCGAAGGCTTCTCCCGATGGGCACCTCCCAAGTGACGAGGCCCTTGCACATAGTGCGCGCATTGCAAAACAATGCAAGGGAAAGGGTAGAAGATATCGGATGTCGCTACCATCCCAGGGCCTCCTGGAAAGAACTTGGGGGCTGCATCGCTCCCTTGCACAACTTGCCGGGCAGAGCTCTACAAGTTGTGCAAAGGGGGCGGTGCGCAATCAGCAATGGTTGGCAGACCGTACCTAAACCGACACAGGTGAACTGGTTTAGCAAACCAAGGCGATAGGGAAAACCATGTTGAAGGAACTCGGCAAATTGACTCCGTAACTTCGGGATAAGGAGGGCCTCCCTGCTCAAAGGCAGGGGGGCGGCACAGAATAGGGGGTGGCGACTGTTTATTAAAAACACAGGACTCAGCAAAATGGCAACATCAAGTATTGGGTCTGACGCCTGCCCGGTGCTGGCAGCTAAAAGGGAGGGGTGGCATCGATCTAGCTGCATCATTCTCAAGGCCAAGGGCCTTGAGTCCAGATGGTGCAGCTCCTTCGAGAGAGCTCTCAACTGAAGGTCCAGTAAACGGCGGCCGTAACTCTGACGGTCCTAAGGTAGCGAAATTCCTTGTCAGGTAAGTTCTGACCTGCATGAATGGCGTCACGACTGCCCCGCTGTCTCCAACATGGGCTCAGTGAAATTGAAATCTCCGTGCAGATGCGGAGTTCCCAAAAAAAGACGGTAAGACCCTATGCACCTTTACTGCAATTTGTTGCTGAGGGAAGGGGTGCACTGTGTAGAATAGGTGGGAGTTCTCCCCCTCCATTGGCAGCAGCACCAGGTGTCGAGCGATGCTCGGCAAGTGGTGCTGCTCCAAGCCCAGGGGCTGGACAGCGTTGAAATACCACCCTTTACACCTCGTCCTTCTAATCTGGGTAAATATAGAGACAACAGCAAATGGGTAGTTTCATTGGGGCGATGGCTTTCTAAAGAGTAACGAAAGCGTGCGAAGGTAGACTCAAGCTGGTCGGAAACCAGTGGAAGAGCGCAATGGTACAAGTCTGCCTGACTGCAAGACCAACAAGTCGAGCAGGGACGAAAGTCGGCCATAGTGACCCGGGAGCACTGCGTGGAATGGCTCTCGCTCAACGGATCAAAGGTACGCTAGGGATAACAGGCTAATGACTCCCAAGAGCTCATATCGACGGAGTCGTTTGGCACCTCGATGTCGACTCATCGCATCCTGGGGCTGGAGAAAACGATTTAAACCTTCTCTCTCCAGGGGAAACCCTGGAGTAATAAACGAGCTCAAAACGGTGAAGGCTCTTGACAGGTTTGCGGGGAAGGGAGCGAAGGTGAACTAAACGAAAGATCTATGTCAAGAGTTAATACCGTGGGAAGAACACTCTCCCAAGCACACGCTGCATACCTGGCCGGCATGTTTGACTCAGATGGCGCTATCATGGCAATTATAGAGCCAACGAGATCGCTCTCATTAGGGTGCCGTGTCCGCATAGTCCTCAAGTCGACCCAGAAATCACCAACCCACCTAAGGATGCTGATAAGGCATGTGGGTGTGGGCGGCCTTGTCAAGAACAGGACCACCTGGGATTGGTTGATACGGGAGAGGGGCGCTACCAGGTGGCTCCTCTACCAGATTGTGGGGCAGACATTGGTGAAGCGGGCACAGTGCAGGATAGCCCTGCGCATACTCTCGATGGAGGTGAAAGACAGGCATGACCTGGCTAGGGTCTGCAGGTGGGCGGACGCTTTGTCACAGTTGAACCCGCGCTCCAAGCTGCGCAGGCGCAACACATGGTCAAAGGTCTCGGAGGGGGTTCCCCGTAACGACTGATCCCACGGGGAATTGGGCCTGTGGGTGAGATAGCTGCCCCAGAGTTGCCATAAGACTGGGCTGCCTATCACACGGCTCGCACCTAAGTGGGTGCAAGTGATTGCATGCTGCATGGTGATGGTATAGTCTTACCCCGTCAGTGATGGCGGAAGGTTGAGGTCCCAAGGGTTCGGCTGTTCGCCGATGAAAGCGGTACGTGAGTTGGGTTTAGTGCGCCGAGAGGCAGTACGGTTCCTATCTTTTTTGGGTGTTTGAAACTGAGAGAATCATTCCTTTGTACGAGAGGACCGGGAATGGTAAACCTCTGGTCTACCAGTTGTTGCGCCAGCAGCATCGCTGGGTAGCTACGTTTAGATCGAGTAACTGCTGAAAGCCTATCAAGCAGGAAATCGTGTCTCAAAACAAGTTTCTGAGCTCGTAGAAGATCACTACGGAATAGGCGGGGAGTGGAAGCGCAGCAATGTGCGAGCTTATCCGTACTAATGGGCTGAATAATTGCATCCTACACCCCGTGCATCACAGAGTGATGCCCCAAAAAGGGGGATGCTTGGCATCTTTATATAGATATCAATTGACCCCTCCCCCATCCCAGGAACTCGGCCCGAAGATTCCACATCCGTGCATCACAGAGTGATGCAACCACCAAGTCTTGGATTCCAGGGGGGGTCAAATAGGGATTGTGTTGCTCCTCACACTGCTGAGTGGCAGGGGCAACACAATCTCCGGGTAGTGTTAAACCCCCTTCCTCTCTATGTGAAGAATGTCTCCAAGAGGTGGAACCATTCCTATGTGTGTGTGGGGGAGGGGATTTCTGGAGCTTGCGCCCCTCTCATCCCCTAATCTCCGGGTAAAAGAAGTAAGACTGATGACAGCTCACAACCTCCCATCTTTATTAGGAAACTTTTTTAAAAAGGTGTTCTTCTATGTAAAGAAAGCGCTGTCTTGGCTTAGGGAGTGGTTCTCTAAAGGGGTTGCGTACCTGCTCTATATGGAGATATGGGTAATCTACTTCTCCACTTCTGGGTTCATAGGGCCCATGATTCTCTTTTTAGCTCTGCTGTTCGGTTTCTCTGGAACACAACCGAATTGGTTTAACTTCATTTGTATGGCCTATGTTGGCCAAGTTCTTAGCGGCATAGTAATGTTTAAGCTTCTCTTCAAAAGTCGCCATTTCGAGGAGTGGATCTATCATCACGTTGGTAGGGACCGTGTTCGGGAAAAGGTCTACCGCTCGCCAGCTATGAAAACCGCAGCCATCAGGGCTACTGGTATAGCGACGGCGGCGGTTGCTGCTGCTTTGTATAGGCTGCTCAATGGCAGCTTGCACCCCTTTTAAGGGCGCGATGCCCGCCGGGGAAGGGCAGTGGAAGAGTTACCTAACATCCAGGGGGTGTGGATAGACCCCAAGAGCTCCACTGGAAAGTGTTGCTAAAAAAAGTGGAATCTCTACCTTCTTGTTGAAAAGTTTTGTCTCCATTTCCGCAGAATTGTCCCGTGCTTATGCCAGAATGACCGTAGCAATAGTCTGGTTCTTCTCATCTTTGCCAGGTGCATTCTTTGCAATCCCCTGGCTCTTCATCTCTTTTATTCTAAACAACCCATCCCTTTCTATGCCTCAACTCTCGGTCCTGGGACCGAGAGTTGAGGCATAGCCTTGCATGTGATGCAACTGGCATCAGAAAGTGATGCAACTGGCATCAGAAAGTGATGCAACTGGCATCACAAGGTGATGCAAGGGCGCAAGCCTACGGGAGCTCCCACCAAGAGGCGGCGCGTCTGCCTGCCTGGCATCACTTTGTGATGCCGGGAGAGGAGCGACCTAAGATGCATAAGAATGCAGAGAATTAATGCAAGCAATTAATGCATTTTTTGGCCTGTAGGGCCAGGCTAGGGCTAAAAGAAAGGGTCTAGTTATAGTGCATAGAGCACCCTCCTCTTGCAAAGAGATTGGCCTCGTTGAGTAAACTTCAGTAAAACCACCCTACTCCTTTTCATATGAGGGAAGCCACCAAAAGGTCTAGGCTCTTGTCTGCCTCCCTGCCCTGGCATCACTCTGATGATGCCCAAGGAGGCTTCCCCTAGACTCTTGCAATTTGATTGCAATGCAGGCTTGTGCCATGACTATAGCAAACCCCTCTGCGACTCATCAAACTGCCTCGCCCATAACAAAAAGCTCACCTCGTACAGGTGTTAGATAGGGTTGCAGAAATGGGGCATGGAGCTAGGAAGACGTTGATAGATATCATACCCCTTAGGAAAAGCTTAATGAGGTCTGGAACAGAGATCCCTTACATTTCCTATGCGGTAAGAGAGAGAGGCCCTTTTTGCTTGCGAACAATAGAACAAAGCAAAAAGGGCCTCTCTCTCCACTTGTTTCCCGTTCTGGTACGAGTAGATGATCCACGCTGCTTTCTCTCTCCAGTATAAGAAACAAGCCCAATTCTAACAGGAAGAAAAAGCAGCAATACCCCTTTCCCTAGTTCCTTCCCCTTCTCTTCTCTGCCCTGGCATCACTTTAGGGGTATTGCTTTGCATGTGATGCAATGAGAGCCTCTGCCCGTAATTAGGTAACAAGTCAAAGCAATGTGCAGCCTCTCTTTGCTGCGCCGGCGCAACACGATCTTGCCCCGCACTTGGGAATTGTACTCTCCCTTGTTGTGGGCATAACAAAGTAGCTGATGTTGCATCACTCCCACCTCTGCCCAACGCAAATAGGCGTGAGGCCAAAGCAGTGGGCATGTCCCCAACCTCACTCCCTCCCTCACTCCCTCACTCAACGGAGAGGGTTTAGGGGCAAGCTTTACAAGGGAAAGGGGTGTGTGCAGAAGAGGAGAAGGATTGGGGGGGAAGGGGCTGACGAAGAGGAACAGAGGCTGAGAAAGAGAAAGAGAAGGAGAAGAAAGAATAGAGCAAACACACAAGATCAGGGGCAGTGTTGTGCTCAGAGCTATGCTCTGCATCTGATCAAGCAAAGCATGATGAGTTTGATCCTGGCTCAGAATGAACGCTGGCGGTAGGCCTGACACATGCAAGTCGAACGGGGCCAATCCTGTTGTTGATGCAAGCAATGCCTTGCACCGCATGCAAGGCGATGCTCTGCAAGTGGTGCAGTCCCATTGTGTGCAACACGAACGGGATCCAACTCCGTGGCGAACGGGTGAGTAAGACGTGAGAATCTGCCTTCTACTACGGTGGAAGGAGCCTCACCAACTCTGTTGGTTGATGGCTCTGAATCCCGTATACAAACAAGAGAAAGACATATCAGTCGGTAGAAGATGAGCTCTCGTAGGATTAGGTAGTTGGTGAGTTAAAAGCTCGACCAAGCCAAAGATCCTTAGTCGGTCTGAGAGGACGATCGGCCACACTGGGACTGAGACACGGCCCAGACGCTTTCGAGCGGCAGCAGTGAGGAATCTTGGACAATGGGCGGAAGCCTGATCCAGCCATACCGCGTGAGGGACGAAGGCTAAATGGGTTGTAAACCTCTGACCTCAGCCTAGATTGTGACATGGGCTGAGGGAAAAGTCCCGGCTAACTCCGTGCCAGCAGCCGCGGTAATACGGGGGGGGCAAGCGTTATTCGGAATTACTGGGCGTAAAGGGCATGTAGGCGGCCAATCGCCACCCCTTCTTGGGCAGGCTTCTAGGGGGCTCAACCCCCATCTGGAGATTGAGCAACCCTTCAAGCCTGGCTGAGGGATTGATGTGGGTTGTGGGGTTGGGTTTCCAACCCCAAACCGGTTAAATCCTTCCGCCGTGCTAAAGATTCAGAGTGAATCTCAAGAGCTCCCCGCCATTTGAGGCGGGGTGGTTTGGCAAATCCCTGGGCCCACCCGAGGGTTGCCAAGGGGCAGTGGCCTGCATCACATGGAGAGCATCGCTCTCCATGTGATGCCTGCGTTGCCTTGCAACGCATGGCCACTTTTGGGTTTGGCTAGAGTAAGCTAGAGGGGAGTGGAATTCCTGGAGTAGAGGTGAAATTCGTAGATACCAGGAGGAAGGCCGAAAGCGAAGGCATCTCCCTGGCGCTTGACTGACGCTGAGGTGCGAAAGCGTGGGGATCAAAGGGGATTAGAGACCCCCGTAGTCCACGCCCTCAACTATGAGGATTCACTATCAGGGGGCTGCATTTGGGGGCTTGCACCACGGGAGTGGTGCAAATCCTTCCATCTGTCAGCCTGCTTGGTGGTCTAGCTAACGCGTTAAATCCTCCGCCTGAGGAGTACAGCCGCAAGGCTAAAACTCAAAGGAATAGACGGGGGCTCATACAAGTGGTGGAACATGTGGTTTAATTCGAAACAACGCGCAGAACCTTACCAGCCCTTGACATTGATTCGATCTTGCCCTTTACCGGGCAAGAAAGCAATCAACAGGCGTTGCATGGCTGTCGTCAGCTCGTGTCGTAAGATGTTTGGTTAGTTCCTTTAACGAGCGCAACCCTCATGGAATCTTGCCAGCAACCCCTTTCAGGTGTGGGGCCTTGGAGAGGCGCATTGCTCTGCAATGCGCGCCTGCTACTCAAGGCTTAGCCTTGGGCCAGCCACAAGGACCCCCTGCATCACGAAGTGAGTTGCTACTGTTTCCAAACTGCCTGTGATATACAGGAGGAAGGTGAGGATCACGTCAAGTCGTCATGACCCTTATGGGCTGGGCTACACACGTGTTACAATGGCAACCACAAAGGGAAGCGATGGTGCGAACCGGAGCGAATCCTGTAAAAGTTGCCCCAGTTCGGATTGCTCTCTGCAACTCGAGAGCATGAAGATGGAATCACTAGTAATCGTGGATCAGCACGCCACGGTGAATCTGTACCTGGGCCTTGTACTCCCCGCCCGTCACGCTCCGGGAGTCGAGTGGCTTAGAAGTCTCATCAACCCCCTCTCTGATGTTGCCCCAATCGTGCCACTCTGGTGCGCCGCTCTGGTGGCCCCAGCCCTTAGGTGGGATGGGCCCCCAAAGCGGGTGAGGCGCGCAACACAAGAAGGGGCGTAGAATGACCAAGAACTGTTTGGCAACTGGAGCGAAGTCGTAACAAGGTAGCCGTAGGGGAACCTGCGGCTGGATTGACTCCTTTATCTTGTCAATTCTGCAGATCTCCAGCAAGCAAAAGTGGCAAAAGCAGCCGAGGAAGCACAAAATGCAAGACAATGCGCCGCCAGTTTGCCCAACAGGCGGGCAAGGAAGCAGCCCTCTGCTTTGATTGCCCGCGTTCTTCGCACCACAAGGCCTGTGCACAGGCCAAACAAGAGATTCGAGAGAGGGTTCTTGCTCATGCTGCTTCAAGCAGCAGCAAGCAGCAAGCAGCAAGCAGCAAGCAGCAAGCTGCAAGCAGTAGCAAGCGCAGCAAGGGCGGGGTTGCTCACCACCGGCGGCTGTGCACACTCACAAGCCCCGTTGTGCATTGGAGAGAAGCCAAGCGATGCCACAACAATGTGAACGGTGCCAGTGGCTAACGGCCACTAGATTGCAGCGAAGAAAGCCTTGGCATCATCCAGAGACCCCAGGTCCCAGATTCTGCTCGCAAAGGGATCTCTAATAGCTCAGTGGTAGAGCGGACGGCTGTTAACCGTTAGGTCGTTGGTTCAAATCCATCTTAGGGAGTGAGCTCTCCTCTCGGGAAAGATGGGCTCAAAGCCTCTCTTCCAATCCTTAGGTTGGCCCAGCATGGCTTTGTGATGCTTAGCAAATCTTCCCTTTGAGGGGCATGTCTTGCAAGAAACGGTATTGGAATTCGATTGCCCTGCAACGGGACTCCGCTTGCTGCGCTTGCAGCGGCACAAGCCGGAGGGAGGGGGGCATCCAGCCCCTGCAAAGCGTTTCGTCGGCCTCTCATCACTTGTACTGCTGGTTTATTGGTTGGAGAGCTCTGCTATTCAAACACTCTAAAAAAACAATCACATCTACATATGGGACAAAAAGCCAACCCCATTTCACTAAGATTAAAAACAACAAACAAGAGTTTTGACTCTTGCTGGTACAGTTATCTCCATTATTCCACCCTGTTGTCGCTTGACATTAAGGCAAGGTCTTACCTTGACAAGATCTTTGAGCAGATTAGGTATCCAAAACCCTTGGTGGCCTTGACTTTGATGCCGAAAAGGGGTAAGGTCTTGATGCTTTACCTCAATCCAGAGAGATCACGGGGTGAGAGAGGTGAGCGATTCCAATTGAGACCACTCATTCCGTCACGCCCTCTACAGAGGCGTGCGCACCCATTGCCCAATGGTGGACTGGGGGTTGGAGTGGAGCCTGGACAGAGGCAGGCACCTCTTGTTGGCACACGTCTTTGGGGCAGCAGCCCTCACGGCCTCGCTCAACTGGGAAGGGGCGCAGGGGCAGCTAATGATCACAGAAGCCCACTTGCCCCCCCTTCCCTGAGGGGGGGGTCCCCTGCCTCAAGAGGGAGCGGCAATTGCCGCGGGTGGATGCCACGTTGGGAAAGGAAGCTTTTCATCTATTCCACCCTCCTCTCCATAACCAAGAGGAGGGGCAACACCGCGAGCCTGCTCCTTGATAAGGACTTTGCACTTTTCTACAGAATGCACCGCCTGGTTTGGTTTGAAGGGAGGGGCGAAGGTTACCTGTCATTGATCAACCAGCTGCACCCCTATGCTCATGGGTTGACAAGGGCGGGGTTGAATCCTGGGAAGAAGCCCACAGGCAAAGGAGCCTCCTCATCAAGACCCCCATATGGGACTTCGGGCCGTGCGGGCTCTTCGAGTTGGGGGGGGTATTCAAACCCGGCGCGATCATCCCGCGGGTTGCACACACTCTCCCCGCTGGCGTCAGCCCCATCCGTAGCCGGAAGACGGCCACCGGCCCCTGGGCCGTGTGATCAAAAGAGATGGCTTAGGGAAAGGCCCCACACTGGGCCGATGCTAGCCCCCGTTAGCTGGCTGAGGTCCTCCATAAGAGAGATCCGTAAGCAAGGTAACCACTCCTCAATCTCTACAATGGAAGCAGTGCTTGGCAGGGGATTGGGCCTCTCCGTTGCTATGTATCCATACAAATCAATGGAGGAGGAGCAAACTGCCCGATTCCTATCTGAAGAGATAGCTTACTATTTGGAGCGGAGAGTTCCGTTCCGGCGAATCAAACAAGCCCTGATGCGAGAGCTCCAAAAAAGGTACATCGAAGGGGTAAAGGTCAGCTGCTCTGGGCGGGTGGGTGGCCGCTCGAAGAAGGCACAACGCTCTCGAGAGGAGGGGTTTCAATGGGGTCAAACATCTTCGCACGTCTTCTCTTCCAAGCTGGGCTTTGCTTCGCGGAGCGCCTTAACCCCCTTTGGAAAGGTTGGGATAAAGGTTTGGATCTGCTACAAATAGAGTTTGAAGCCCCACCCTGAGGTTGATAATCGCTTGCAGAAACAAGCATTGAGCAAGCTAAGGAGCTTGCAGAAGCAGCCCAGTTCTAGAACCCCCCTCCTTTTGGGAGATGGCTAAGGAGTAGGCACTCCCTTAGCAAGATCTATCGAATCATGGCATCGCTGCAGAGCTCCTCCCCGCATCGCTAGCCACCAGCCATTGCATGTATGTTTGTGTCATGCAGCTCCTTAGGGCGCTCCGCCTTAAGGAGCCATGGTGGGTTTGCGCACGGTGTCAGGGAGATGCAACACCCCTTCCCCGGGGAAAGGGTGTTGGTAAATCCCCCTTAGGGAGGGTCCACCTCAAAAAAACTATCCAACATTATGACAAATCAAACAGGAAGAGACCAGAACCGTAGGCAGCTTTGTAAGAGACAAGAGTTGAGAAGGATAGAGTACAAATCGATAATCCAGGATCTTTCCCTTCCCCATGAGGTGAGGTTCAAGTCGCTCCAGCTGCTAAACAGCTTGAATCGCAATGGTTCCCCTACACGGTTGAGAAACCGATGCATAGCAACTGGCCGTGGGCGCGGGGTTTATCGTTTCTGCAAGCTCTCACGCATTTCGTTTCGTAGAATGGCCTCGCAGGGGCTCTTAATGGGAGTCACCAAATCGAGCTGGTGAGGGACCATTCCCTCTATTGCCTATGGTTTGCGCACCATAGGAGAGCAACCTCGGTCTTTCAGCTGAAGCCAGTCGACAAGTGGTGGCTGCATGGTAGACGAGATCCTCTTCTGTGCCATGTGGCTGAATACCAGACTAGCATCAGCAAAACAGTATCAATACCCCTTCACCTTGCTTGCTACCAATTCCCTGAAGGGGATGCCCGTAGCTTTGAGGAAAGATTTGACTTCCCAGGAGCGGCATCGGCTCAAGATCTGCTTGCGTTCCAATTTGTGGACGCTTCCTGCCTGAGATCACAGGCAATGGGTGGGTGCTTGACACCCTGCCCCCTCGTGGGCCTTGCTCCGCACGGGTTGTGTGGCTCTTGCCACATCCCATCCAACCCCCTCTTGCTCGGCTTGCTGCTGTCCCGCTTGCTGCAGCAAGCGGGACAGCAGCAGTAGGACGGCCTTGCTCTGATGAGCAAGCGCATCAAGGGCGGATGGCCATCGAACCCCTTTCCTCAGTGGTTGCCCATCAGCCTGCCACTAACACCGCCCTTGCACATAGTGCACGCGTTGGGTTGCATTGCCTTGCAATGCAACCCTTTTCCAGGCTGGGCACCTGAGGCAACTAGCGACTAAAGATTGGGAACAGGCAATGGGGGTCGTCTTGGTAGCTCTTCTCTTCCCTAATGATGCAGCCGCCTAAACCCCTCCTCAGCCTCTTCCTGGGGGCCTAAGAGGGGGTTGCATTGCATTGCAAGGCAATGCGTGCAATATGTGCAAGGGCGGGTTGCTGCCCACTCAATCCGAGCATCACACAACAACTTGGCACACATGTTGATGCACAACAAAACGCAGACCGCCGATGGCAATTGATCAACAGGGTTTGATCAAGCTGCTGCTGATGTAAAAAAGGAAAGTTTATGGCTCTTCATTTAAGCGAGATGTCAACGCTATTAGAACAGAAGATCTTAAAGAGCTACTCGAAGCTCAATATTGATGAAATAGGTCGTGTCTTGTCTATAGGGGATGGGATTGCCCGTGTTTATGGCCTTAACAAGATACAGGCAGGCGAAATGGTAGAATTTGAGAGCGGCGTAAAGGGCATGGCCCTCAACCTGGAGAGCGACAATGTTGGTGTAGTTCTGTTTGGCAGTGACACTGCCATCCAGGAAGGGGACATAGTGAAGCGGACTGGGGCGATTGTGGACGTGCCAGTGGGCAAGGGAACCCTGGGCCGTGTGGTAGATGCATTGGGGCAACCCATAGATGGGAAGGGTCCATTGACCGACGTGAAGCGTCAGCGTGTCGAGGTCAAGGCACCTGGGATCATTGCACGTAAATCAGTCAGTGAGCCTATGCAAACTGGCTTGAAGGCGGTGGATAGCCTTGTGCCAATCGGCCGTGGCCAACGAGAATTGATCATTGGTGACCGCCAAACCGGCAAGACCGCAATTGCTATCGATACCATATTGAACCAAAGGGCAGTGAACAGTGGGGAGAATGGTTCAGGACAAAAGCTTTATTGTGTCTATGTGGCTGTGGGCCAGAAACGTTCAACGGTTGCTCAATTGGTTAAGATCTTAGAGCGAGAAGGGGCCCTTCAGTACTCAATCATTGTTGCAGCCACCGCCTCTGATCCAGCTCCATTGCAATTCCTAGCCCCATACTCAGGCTGTGCCATGGGGGAGTACTTCCGCGACAATGGGATGCACGCACTCATCATTTATGATGACTTGAGCAAGCAATCGGTTGCCTACCGTCAGATGTCGCTGCTCCTGCGACGACCTCCAGGCCGTGAGGCATTCCCGGGGGACGTGTTCTATCTGCACTCACGCCTCTTAGAGAGGGCCGCCAAGATGTCCGACAAGCTGGGGGCTGGGTCCTTGACAGCACTACCAGTGATCGAGACACAGGCAGGTGATGTCTCAGCTTACATCCCTACCAACGTGATCTCCATTACCGATGGACAGATCTTCCTTGAAACGGAGCTCTTCTACAAGGGGATCCGACCTGCCATCAACGTGGGCCTGTCAGTTAGCCGAGTGGGCTCGGCTGCCCAGTTGAAGGCAATGAAACAGGTAGCTGGAACGTTGAAGCTGGAGTTGGCACAGTACCGAGAGGTTGCCGCCTTCGCCCAGTTTGGGTCAGACTTGGATGCTGCCACTCAATATCTGCTAAACCGCGGAGCTCGCCTCACAGAGATGCTGAAGCAGCCGCAGTTTAGCCCTATACCTATTGAGAGACAGGTGGTTATCGTTTACGCTGCCACAAAGGGGTATCTAGACAGATTGAGCCTGTCGGACATTCTGCCCTTCCAGCAAGCTCTCTTGCAAGAGGTTAGCCCCGACATCCTCTCAGAGATCGCTGAGAAGAAGGTGATCAGCGATGATCTAGACAAGAAGCTCAAGGAGTTCTTTGACGGCTTTACTGAGAGATTCCTAGCTGCTCGCTAGGATTGCAGTGAAAGGCAATGCGCTCTTGCACACAGTGCACGCATTGCAATGCACGCCCTCCAGTGCTGCCCTGGCAGCACATGCATGCAGGCCTTTCAGGAGGCCTGCATGCATGTGCATGCCATCGACGCCTCTGCCCCCTCGTTGGCCGGGGGTGGCCATCGAACCCCATTAAGGGTAGCCTTCATGTTGTAAGGCCTTGCTCGTGCTGCTGTCCCGCTTGCTCCAGCAAGCGGGACAGCAGCAAGCGGGGCAAAGGCTCTCTGCAATCGATGCACGGCCTATTGGTGCAAAACCAAGACAGAAAACAAGAACACGGTCATGAATTTCTTAATTGTTAGTTTGATCTTAAAGATCTTAGGGATAACTGTACCACTGCTGTTGGCAGTAGCATTCTTGACTTTGGCGGAGCGGAAGGTCATGGCGTCCATGCAACGACGGAAGGGGCCAAACGTGGTAGGCATCTTTGGGCTGTTCCAGCCCATAGCCGACGGGCTCAAGCTGGCCGTAAAGGAGCCGGTCTTGCCAAGCAGCGCCAATGTGGTGATCTTCCTTGTAGCCCCCTTGCTCACCTTCTTGTTGAGCCAAGTGGCCTGGGCGGTGATACCCTTTGGTGAGGGCTTGGTGCTAGCTGACATAGATGTTGGCCTGCTCTACATATTTGCCATATCATCTCTCGGTGTGTATGGCATAATCACCGCTGGTTGGTCCAGCAACTCCAAGTATGGCTTCCTGGGGAGTTTGCGGTCTGCGGCTCAAATGGTCTCGTATGAGGTGTCGATTGGTTTGATAGTGATAACTGTTCTTCTCTGCGTAGGCTCCCTCAACCTGAGCGCAGTAGTGCTAGCGCAACAAAACATATGGTTCTGTGTCCCCCTCTTCCCCCTTCTCGTCCTCTTCTTTGTCTCTTGCTTGGCAGAGACCAACAGAGCCCCATTTGACTTGCCGGAGGCTGAGGCTGAGTTGGTAGCTGGCTACAACGTAGAATACTCCTCAATGGGGTTTGCCCTCTTCTTCTTGGGCGAGTATGCCAACATCCTTGTAATGAGCACACTCTGCTCATTGTTCTTCCTGGGTGGATGGTTGCCACCTGCCAACCTGTTGATCCTGCAATGGGTCCCTGGGGCCTTTTGGCTGGGGTTGAAGGTGGTGCTCTTCCTCTTCCTCTTTGTGTGGGTTCGGGCTGCATTCCCTAGATACCGTTACGACCAGCTTATGAGGCTAGGATGGAAGGTTTTCCTTCCGCTCTCTTTGGCCTGGGTAGTTCTGGTTTCTGGGATATTGGTAGGCTTCGATTGGTTGCCGTAATCAATCCCCTAGCCACAGGGGTTCGATGGGATGTGGCAAGAGCCACACAACCCGTGCGGAGCAAGGCCCGCGAGGGGGTTGATGGCCTGCACTTGCACTGCACCTCTACCTCTACCTCTACCTCTACTTCTGCTGCATGTGCAGTGCAGTGCAAGTGCAGGGGCTCTCTCTCTCCCTCCGTAGGACCTTGCTGCTGCTGCGCAAGTGCAGCAGGCATGGCTGCGTTGCAAGGCAACGCACAGCCAACAGATGCGAAGCTCACTAAAAAACGGTCTCTATCATGTCAATCCTTCCCTTGATCCTGTTTTTGCCCCTGATAGGTGTTCTTCTAATATTGTTTGTGCCCGCGTGGAATGAGAAACTGGTGCGAAGCATTGGGTTTGCAGCCTCTCTGCTGACCTTCCTTATCTCTCTCCTGCTTTGGATCCAGTTTGACAACTCGTCGGGACGGTTCCAGTTTGTCAACAGCTTTGCTCTGATTCAGCCATCTGCTAATGGTGGCGAATACACAACGCTCAGCTTTGTTGTAGGTCTGGACGGCATATCTCTCTTCTTCATTGTTCTTACAACCTTCCTCATCCCCATCTGCATACTGGTAGGATGGACCACAATCAAGGCTTCAGTGAAGGAGTACTGCGTGGCGTTCCTTGTTCTAGAGAGTTTATTGATAGCGGCGTTCTCTGTCTTAGATCTCCTCTTCTTCTACATCTTCTTTGAGAGCGTTCTTATACCGATGTTCCTGATAATTGGGGTGTGGGGCTCACGAGAAAGAAAGATAAGGGCCGCCTATCAATTCTTTCTCTATACCTTGGTGGGGTCATTGCTGATGTTGCTGGCAATACTGCTGATATATTGCCAAACGGGGACAACTGATTTGCAAATCCTCTATGCCACACAATTCAGCGAGACCCGCGAGCTAATCCTTTGGTTGGCTTTCTTTGCAAGCTTTGCAGTCAAGGTCCCTATGTTGCCAGTCCACATCTGGTTGCCAGAGGCCCACGTGGAGGCGCCCACAGCAGGATCGGTGATCTTGGCAGGCATCCTCCTGAAATTGGGGACATACGGATTCTTGCGGTTCTCAATCCCGCTCTTCCCATACGCTTCCATCTTCTTTACGCCCTTGATTGAGACCCTAAGCATCTTAGCCATAATATACAGCTCACTCACGACCCTGCGCCAAGTAGACCTGAAGAAGATAATAGCTTACTCATCAGTGGCGCACATGAATTTCGTTACCCTGGGCCTGTTCAGTTTAAACCCCCAGGGTGTGGAGGGGGCAGTTCTCTTGATGTTAGCCCACGGGCTTGTGTCGCCCGCCCTCTTCTTGTTGGTTGGGTTCCTCTACGATCGACACAAAACCCGGCTCCTCCGATACTACGGTGGCTGTGCACGGAGCATGCCGATATTCGCTATAATGTTCCTGTTCTTTACCATGGCAAACATCAGCCTGCCTGGAACTGCCAACTTTGTTGGTGAATTCTTAGTCCTTGTTGGAGCTTTCCGCAGCAACACCTTTGTGGCTACAATGGCAGCATCTACTATGGTGCTAGGAGCTGCTTATGCCCTTTGGCTCTGCAATAGGCTCCTGTATGGCTTCCCTAAACCATACTATCTAGCTGCCTTTGCCGACCTCTCTCGGCGAGAGTTCTTCCTTCTCTTGCCGTTTGTGGCATCGGTCCTTGTTATGGGGCTGATGCCAGACGTCTTCCTGGATGTGATCAGGTGCTCCGTTGCAAACATCCTGCAGCGATAAGACGGCTGTAGGTGGCCTTGCTTCCCTTGCTGCTACTTGTAGCAGCAAGCGGACCTTGAGGGGGCGGGGCCCGTTTAGCGTCCCCCCCCTTGGGGGGCCTGCTCAACAAAAAGCCCTTGGGGGCAGGGGCCGTTCAGCGAAATGGGCTTGGGACAGGGCCCCTGCCCCGGTGAGGCCTGCCCCTATCAGGCCTGCCCCTGTGGGGCCTGCCGCTATCAGGCCTGCCCCTGCTGGGCCTGCCGCTAGCAGGCCTGCCCCTGTTGGGCCTGCCGGGCCTTAGCTCCACAGATTCACAACAAGCAAATTGCAATCAAGGCCATGCACTTCGTGGAGCTGCTTGCGCTTCCATGCTTCATCCTAATCCCATCTAGATAGTTGACAAAGTTCCCGCCAAAAAACCAATACCAGAATGCCCACTATCCATCAAATTATAAAGACCAAGAATGAGCGGCCTCCAAAGAGGGTAAGAAGGAAGACCCCTGCCCTGAAGCAATCGCCACAGAAGCAAGGAGTTTGCTTGCGTGTCTTTACTAGAACACCAAAGAAACCAAATTCAGCCTTGCGCAAGGTAGCCAAGGTTAGGTTGACCAATTACGCCGAAGTTAGCGCTTACATCCCAGGCGAAGGCCACAATCTCCAGGAACACTCAGTAGTCCTAATACGTGGCGGCAGGGTGAAGGACCTGCCTGGGGTAAAGTACCACGTAGTTCGAGGTGTGTTAGATGCCCAGGGGGTGGTCCAACGGCGACAAAGCAGATCTAAGTACGGGGCAAAGAGGAGAAAGTCATAGAAGGCTGCAATCAACGGATTGCAACAGAAAGTGGCGGGTGCTCCATCAATCAATTGTCGGAGGCATTGCGCGCCAACAAAAAGGACGTGCGGAAGCCCCGCAACATAGCTCTGTCAATCTTCAAACCAACGCATCTCCCCTCATTTGCAGGGCAGAGCTCTGCGTGACCCCAAACCAGCAGCATTGATGCAAACATAGGGAAAGGGAATCTTTCTTGTCGGCACTTGCTAGATCCCACTCGCTTCTGCCAGAGATTCACGTCTGTTGCGTGGCAAGAAGCTGCATTGCTTGGGGTGTGAAGAGGGGCGCAGCTTGCTGCGCTCTGCTTGACAGAGATCTCAATTGATTGGCAGATCGTTCGATTCACGAGCCATTTCCGGTGGGATCTAACTCCCTTTCTCGCGCCTCAACCTGTGGGGCTTTGACGCCAAACCCCAAACCATGTCAGAGAAGAAAGAGTGCAATACAACCAGCTCCCCTCTCGGCTAGACGTGTTGGTGCATGCAATGATGCATTGCAAAGCCGGCACTGCCCGTGCCAATCCAAGGCCTGAACCCTGAGGAAATCGCCAATTGTCGGGTTCAAGCCCAGACCAAGAGAAATTACAAGCCAACCCGTGGCTTTACGGCCGTAGAGGTAGCGAACAAACAAAAAACGATTCCGAATGACACACTCCACTTCGCACAAAACGTTTCCCTTTGCCGAATCAAAAGTGGCTGCCAGAAGAACAGAGTCAAATTCAAATTCAAATTCAAACCAATCCACAATGCAGACCCCAGCGCCAGGTTCTAGATTAAGAGACAATAGGCCCTGCTTGATGTCACCACGTTGGTCCCAAACAATTGGTTTGGGGCGGGATGTGGCTGCCTTTCTGGACACCGATCCATCAAACAGCACAACTGCTAGAGGCCTCCTCGAGACTAGTTTTGCAGCAAGTGGTGTACAACCTAAATCAAGGGTGGTTGAGGGAGGGTCCACTCATTCCCCTGCAGGGCAATCACCCGAGGAATTGCCCGTCTATTCAGATTCGCAGGGTCAGGAGCGTGTAAACCATCGTCTCTTGATCGGCAAGCTAGGGGGGTGGGGGCATGGATCACCAATCAGTGGAGGCCCCGTCCGGTGGCCTTCCCATGTAGGGGAAGCGAAGGTGTCTAGGCAGAAAGCCTCCCCCCATGTTGCCCCACGGGCTCTGCCTGCTTATCTGACCAAGCTGGTAAACCAATTGATGCGCCACGGCAAGAAGGGGGTGTCGGTTGGGTTGCTAGCGGATTCCTTGACCCTCTTCTGTGAGAAATTGGAAGAGGGCGGGCGGAGCAACCTCTACAACAGGGGCGCCCGAAGCGCCATTCTGGCTGAACGGGCGGTCGGGGAGGGGCTGCGGACCTCAAGGTCTGGCAAGCGTTCGGCACCCAATCGAACGGCTTCCATTGCCTTGGGCCGCAAGGCAACTGAATCTCCGGGCATTCCATCATTTCCATTCTATTTGGCGTCTTTCCCGGGGGCCAGCTTTGGGGAAGCCTTCTCTCAAGGCAAAGGCCACTTGGGCACCCTGCTAGGCCTCCCATTCTCAGGGGCTCTCTCCCCGCGCTTCTCTATCAAGAGGCTTTCCTTTGTTAAGGAGGGGGGTGAGCGAAGGGGGGTGTTGGGGGTTGAGGCCCCACTGGGGCATGGGGCTTGCAATGCAAGCCCATCGAACCCGAACGCTGTCTTGCCAAATGGGTCGCAGAGCCCCAACGGGAACGCGGGCGTTACAGCCCATGCAAGCCCTGCAAGGGCAGGGGTGGGGCTGAGGTTCCACACCAAGAGACCCGTCTATTTTTGGCCATTGAAGGGCCACCCATTGGGTGGCAGTGCAGCGCTAGGTCTACATCTCAAGGGGGCCAAGGCGCAGGTCCCCCTGCCCCCTCGTTGGCCTTCCTCTGATGCGCAAGCGCATCAAGGGGGGGTGGCCATCGCACCCCCTCTTGCTCGTCAAGCTAAGCACGGCCCGTGGATGGCCAACGAACCCCAGGCCTCTGTGTTGAGCCATCTGGCCCGTGCCATCTCCAACGTTGAACCAAGCTTAGAGGTGCGGAAGAAGAAGATAGCGGGGATTACGCGGCAAATCCCCTGCACAGTTCCAAAAGCAAGGGGGGAACGGCTAGCAATTCGGTGGATTATCACTTCTGCCCGTGAACGGGTAAGGAGGCGTGGCAAGGGGCTGTCTTCCTGCCTAGCGGAGGAACTGATCGATGCCTATTACAAAAGGGGGGAGCCCCGTCAGAGGAGAGACTCTCTCCACAAGGCGGCAGAATCGAACCGTTCCTTCTTGCGGTATCGCTGGTGGTAGGCGGCATCACCTTATTGATTGAAGCGGCCTTAGGGTTGGAGCGCGGTGCACTGCATCGCAAAGCAACGGGGGCATGTGCATCAAGTCCGTGCGGATCACGGGGGGGGTTCTTGCTCGTGCTGCGAAAGCGCAGCGCGAGCAAGGCCTTGCTGCTGCTGCAAGCAACAAGAAGCGGATCGCGGGGGTTCGATGGCCACCCCCGGCCTGCGAGGGGGGTTGCCTTGGCTTGCAATGCAAGAACCCCGAGTAGAGAGAGTGAATGAATCCGAGAAGCAAAGCAGACTGATCGTTAGAGGTTAAATCAAGGAATAAAGGACAAGATCTATGTTTTACTATATTGCTTTGTTGTTTTGCCTGCCCGTTGTGGGACATCTAGATGCGCCAGAAGCCTGGCAAATGGGGTTTCAAGACCCAGCAACGCCAGTTATGCAAGGTATTATCGACTTGCACCATGACATCTGCTTCTTTATGGTAGTAATTTTGGTCTTTGTGCTCTGGATGTTGGTGCGAACGCTTTACCATTTCCAGCAGAAGAAGAACCCTGTTCCCGAAAAGATCATTCATGGAACCACTATCGAGATCGCCTGGACGGTGGCACCAAGCCTCGTTCTCGTTTTGATAGCCATCCCCTCCTTTGCTCTGCTTTACAGCATGGATGAGGTTGTGGATCCTGCGGTAACTGTTAAGGCTATAGGGCATCAATGGTATTGGTCATATGAGTACTCTGATTACAACACTTCTGATGAATCATCGATAGCGTTCGATAGTTACTTGATTCCTGAAGATGACTTGGAACCAGGGCAGCTTCGCCTGCTAGAGGTGGACAACCGAGTGGTGGTTCCGGTCAACACCCACATCAGAATGATTATTACATCTGCTGATGTCCTCCACAGCTGGGCTGTCCCTTCTCTGGGAGTAAAATGTGATGCCGTTCCTGGCCGTTTGAATCAGACACCAATCTTTATAAAAAGGGAGGGCGTGTTTTATGGACAGTGCAGCGAACTGTGTGGTGCCAATCATGGGTTCATGCCCATAGTGGTGGAAGCCGTCTCTCTGGAGAACTACGTTGGCTGGATCTCCAACAAATTGCAGGAGGAGTAAGGAGTAAGGAGTAAGAAGTGAAGGGCAGACGCATTGCTCTGCAATGCAGAACAAATAGACCAACAGAGAACTCATCAACCAAGAGCCCCCATCTTAGATCTAAGGTGGGTAGGTGAGATGGGTCCACAAGTGGCATCTAACAATCTCGAGATGGCCTATCAATGAGCAGTTAGGCCTGGTTTTGGCCCCTCGTTGTTGTGGCCCCTCGTAATGGGATGATGACAAAACATCTTCTTGCGGCGTCCAGCTTTTCAACGAAAAGCGCCCTTGGGTAGGGGTTTGGCGCCCCCCTTGCTCATGATGCACAAACGCATCATGAGCAAGGGGGGTCTGGGGGGGGTTCTTGAGGTCTGTCATGCCTGCACCCCCTCGTTGGCCTTGCTCCGCACGGGTGGCCAGCGAACCCCCTCAATTCTCTTGCAAGTGGTAGAGATGGTGAGCGTTGCAGAAACAACATTAAACAGAAGATTTAGGTATGAGAAAACACCCCTTTCATTTAGTGGATCCAAGCCCATGGCCTTTGCTGGCCTCTCTAGCCTGTCTCGTTACTACGGTAGGCGGCGTAATGTATATGCACAGCTATGTCGGTGGGGGCTTAGTTCTTGCCTTTGGCATAGCTATGATTATCTACTCTATGTGTGTGTGGTGGAGAGACGTCGTTAGGGAATCTACCTACCAAGGGCATCACACCGTAGCAGTGCAGCTAGGTCTCCGTTATGGAATGATCTTGTTTATAGTATCGGAGATAATGTTCTTCCTGGCATTCTTTTGGGCATTCTTCCATTCCAGCTTGGCGCCCACGGTAGAAATAGGCGCTGTGTGGCCCCCAAAGGGGATTCAGGTGTTGAATCCATGGGAAGTCCCATTTCTAAACACCATCATCCTCCTGTCATCGGGGGCATCAGTCACCTGGGCCCACCATGCAATCTTAGCGGGACACCGCGAGCAGGGCATTGCGGCTCTCCTAATCACGGTCTTGCTGGCCCTTGTGTTTACAGGGTTCCAGGCATATGAGTACCTAGAGGCCCCGTTTACCATCGCCGATGGGGTTTATGGGTCTACCTTCTATCTCGCGACGGGGTTCCACGGATTTCACGTGATAGTTGGCACAATATTCCTTACGGTTTGCCTCTTCCGGCTGCTTTCACACCATTTCACAAAGAAGCATCATTTTGGATTTGAGGCAGCCGCATGGTACTGGCACATGGTTGATGTGGTGTGGCTCTTCTTGTTTGTATCCATTTATTATTGGGGAGGGGCTTAGATATGGTCGCAGCATTCCGAGCTGAGCCCGCCCTTCAGCACAGCACATAGCAGGGATGGGGTTCGATGGCCACCCGTGCGGAGCAAGGCCTGCGAGGGGGGCCGTTGGCCACCCGCCCTTGATGCGCTTTCGCATTAGAGCAAGGCCGTCCTACTGCTGCTGCCCCGCTTGCTGCAGCAAGCGGGACAGCAGCAAGTGGGACGGCAGCAAGCCGAGCAAGAGGGGGGCGTCTGGCGCAATAGCCTGCGCCCTGGTTGAGGTGTGCAATGGTGCAGGAACATGTGGCCTCAAGCGCTGCAACCCAGAGCGGTCCACTTAGCAGACTGCGGTTGCACACAGTGCAAGCATCCCCTTCCAGTGCAACCCCCTCGTGTACCGGGGGTGGCCATCGAACCCCCTCGGGGGGGCCAGGAACTGTTCGCATCAGCTCCATCCTTTGCAGGGTGCTGGGGCCTTCTGGGCATGTGCTGGGTGCGGGCGGGGGGCCCGCAAGCTGGGCGGCAGCAATGCAAGAACGTTGCGTTTTGCCAGAATGGCATACAGGGAGCAGGCCCCTTTGTATAGAACTTATGTAAACCTTGAAGGGATCTAGGCCCTGCTTTGGAGGGGTGGTGCATGCAGGCCACTGCCGACTAAAAGAACTATTTCACACATGATTTACTCGCCGTTGGAGCAATTCTCTGTTGTTAGCATCTTGCCCATCCGAGTTGGTAATCTCTTCTTGTCATTTACCAACTCTTCACTTTATCTATTAGTGGCCACTGGGTTGGTTTCCCTCCTTCTCTATTTAGTGACTAGAGGGGGGGGGTTCTTGGTGCCTTCACGCTGGCAATCCGTGGTTGAAATGACTTATCAATTTGTGGCGAGTTTGGTAGAGGAGCAGATAGGGGCCGAAGGCAGGAAATACTTTCCACTTGTATTGACGACCTTCCTCTTCCTGCTGAGCAGCAATCTAGTTGGAATGATCCCTTACAGCTTCACAGCCACAAGCCATTTGGTTGTAACATTTGGCCTCTCCTTGTCGCTGTTCATAGGCATTACCACAGTAGGGTTCCAGAGGCATGGCATCCATTTCTTTAGCTTCTTGCTGCCAAAGGGGGCTCCCTTGGCATTAGCACCCCTCTTGGTGGTTCTGGAATTGGTCTCTTACTGCTTCCGTGCAGTGAGCCTTGGCGTTCGATTGTTTGCCAACATGATGGCGGGGCACACCCTAGTGAAGATTATTAGCAGCTTTGCCTGGACCATGCTCTCCTTTGGAGGGGTCTTGAGCGCAGCCTCAGTCATACCAGTTGTGATTGTGTTTGCCTTGACTGGGCTCGAAATAGGGGTAGCTTGCCTGCAAGCATATGTGTTTACCATCCTGATCTGCATCTATCTGAACGATGCAATACATCTCCACTAAGGTGAAGGGTTGGGCTGTCCACTTGGGCCTCAACGGCAATGAGTACCTTCCGTTCAGCGAGGCGGCCTTGAGATTCAAGGGCGAGCGCAGCTAGCGCAGCACGGGCTTGAGGGGGTTCGATGGCCCCCCGCCCTTGATGCGCTTCCGCATCAGAGCAAGAGGGGGTCGGGTTGATTGCATCACTTCCAGAGCAATGCTCTGGAAGTGATGCAATCAATGCACGGGCCACGAAGAACGGCTGCCAAAGAAGAGAAGAAAGATTGCGGTAAAAACAAACAGTTTTATGAAACGGTTATCAATAGTTAAACAACCCCTTTTCTCCACAATTAACGACCATCTAATAGACTACCCAACTCCCAGCAATTTAAACTATTTTTGGAGCTTTGGGAGTTTAGCAGGCCTTTGTCTCTTGATTCAAATGGCCACCGGCATCTTCCTAGCCATGCACTACACTCCACATGTGGACTTGGCCTTCTTGAGCGTGGAGCACATCATGAGGGACGTTGAGGGGGGATGGCTGCTTCGATATGCGCACGCCAATGGAGCAAGCATGTTCTTCCTGGTGGTTTACCTCCACATGTTCCGCAACCTCTACTACAGCAGCTATTCAAGCCCTCGTGAATTGGTTTGGTGCTTGGGAGTTGTGATCCTGCTATTGATGATCATCACTGCCTTCATCGGCTACGTGTTGCCGTGGGGACAGATGAGCTTTTGGGGTGCAACGGTGATCACCAGTTTGGCTAGTGCTATACCTGTTGTAGGGGATAGCATAGTAACCTGGTTGTGGGGGGGGTTCTCAGTAGACAATGCTACGTTGAATCGCTTCTACAGCCTTCATTACCTGATGCCCTTCATCATTGCTGGAGCCTCCATAGTTCACATAGCCGCACTCCATCAATATGGATCGAACAACCCCTTAGGGACGAACGGGACAGTTGACAAGGTGAGCTTCTACCCATACTTCTACGTGAAGGACTTGGTGGGTTGGGTGGCATTTGCTATATTGTTCTCAATCTTTGTCTATTTCTACCCCAACGCGCTGGGACACCCCGACAACTACATACCGGCAAACCCCATGTCAACACCGGCGCACATTGTGCCGGAATGGTATTTCCTCTGGGTGTATGCCATCCTCCGCAGCATTCCAAACAAGCTCGGTGGGGTTGCTGCTATTGCTCTGGTTTTCATAGCATTGTTGTCACTGCCGTTTATAAACACCTCACAGGTGAGGAGCTCCCTATTCCGACCTATCCACAGGAAGCTGTTTTGGCTGCTAGTGGCGGATTGCATAGTGTTGGTTTGGATTGGGCAACAGCCAGTTGAGGACCCGTACATCTTCCTTGGGCAAGCCGCCTCAGTCTATTTCTTCCTCTACTTCCTCGTTTTCTTGCCATTCCTCGGCAAGTTTGAGCAGTTCCTGGTCTATTACAAGAATCCGCACCTCCGAGCCGATGAGTCTTCATTGAACACGGCCCCCGTGGCCTAAGATGGCATGGGCGTCTCTTGGCAGCAATCTGCATATGTCCAGCATCGCTTCCATAGAATTTGCAATTCTAGGGAAGCGATGCTGAGCACATGGATGTCTCTCACCTTATCGCTCCATCACACAAAGTGTGGAGCTCTCTCCCCAAACTTGTCCGAAACCCCCCCCCCTTTCTCGTGCTGCTGCATGCAGCAGCACGAGCAAGAGGGGGTAGAGATGCTAACATCAATCCTGTCTGTTTGAAGCCCCGATCTCAACAATCTTGTTGTATTGGAATCTCCTGACAGCTGGTCTAACACCCCTAGAAATGGTTATTCTGGTCGCTCGAGGACGTAGCTCAGTTGGTCAGAGTATTGGCCTGTCACGTCAAAGGCCGCGGGTTCGATCCCCGTCGTCCTCGGGGCAAGACTCGACAGCCTTGTCTCCAGAACAGATCTAAACCTCAAGGTGGAGAGGGAGGCCAATGGAGGGTTGATTTGATGCTTCTGCTTCTGCTTCTGCTTCTGCTTATGCATAGCAAAGCCACCCTCCGTTCTGGAGGCTGAGCCCCTCTAACCGAGGGCAAGGTCTCGCCTGTTCCCTCCTAGTTGAGGGGCTCACTGCCCGATGCAAGCAATGCATCAAGAAGGAGGAGTGACCCCAAAAAGATATCTAGATCGAGCACAAATACCAAATCGATCAAAAAACAAACAGAAATCCACATGGTAGAGTATCTTGCCATTTTCATTTATTTCTTGATAGCCACAGGATTAGCGATCATCTTGTTAGGGGTTTCTTTCTTGGCATCTACCCGAAAACCGGACCCAGAGAAGATATCTGCTTACGAGTGCGGGTTCGATCCATTTGATGATGCCAGGAGCCGTTTCGATGTCCAATTTTATCTAGTAGCAATTCTATTTATCATCTTTGATTTGGAGGTAACCTTTCTTTTTCCTTGGGCACTGGTGTTGAACAGAGTAGGGCTGTTTGGGTTTTGGTCTATGATGGCCTTTCTACTCATCCTTACAATAGGGTTCGTGTATGAATGGCGGAAAGGTGCACTCGATTGGAGTTGAGCTGGCTCCCCTTGCTCGTGCTGCGCTTGCGCAGCACGAGCAAGGACCCCGCCTTCAGCCCCTCAGTCTTCAAGGTTGGCATCCCCTCTGTCGCGGTGGGCGTGATGCAGAGAAGACCCCTATCATGGAGGCAGTTTGCTCTCGCTGTTCCAGCGAAATCGCAGACTGATAAGGACTTTGCAGACTTTGCAGACTTTGCAGACAATGTAGACTTAGTTGAGAGGTTCTCCGAGATGGAATCAAGCAGCCACCCCCATTGGGATGGTTCGAAACCAGGTGCTTGCTGACAAGCGCCAAAACCCCCGCCATGAGCATCATATAAACAAAGATTCTTCTCGATTATGTTTGAAGGAGCTAAGCTAATTGGAGCTGGTTGTGCAACTATAGCACTGGCTGGTGCAGGAGCAGGTATAGGTATTGTTTTTGGATCACTTATCAATTCTGTAGCTAGAAACCCATCACTAACCAAGCAGCTGTTCGGTTATGCAATTCTGGGGTTTGCTTTGACCGAAGCAATCGCCTTGTTTGCACTCATGATGGCCTTCTTGATCCTCTTTGTATTCTAAACTCACCGTCGCGGCTGAGTGCTTGAGCCTACCCCACTACCCTTTGCAAACATGCAATGCAAGTCAGTGGCCTCGCCTGCAAGGGCGTGAATCTCGCAAGCTGCGCAGCTGGCAGGGGGTCGCCCCTCCGCTGGCTGCTGTCCCGCTTGCTGCAGCAAGCGGGACAGCAGCCAGCGAAACAGCAGCACGGGCATAGCCTGCATCGCCTTGTGATGCCAGCGTTGCTTTGTTACGATGCCATGGCATGCTATGCACATCATAGCGAAGGAGGGGAAGGGCCTCAGACGTCAATGCTGTCGTAGGAGTCATAGGGATTCAACCGAGGTTGGGCCTGCCAGGACAAGAACCCTGCAAGATGTCAGGGTTCTTGTCCTGGCAGGCCTCTACCCAGAAGAGAAGGGAGCCCCCCATTCAGCCCCGGGGATGTTCTCTGCCTCACCCCCTCGTGGGCCTTGCTCCGCACGGGTTGTGTGGCTCTTGCCACATCCCATCGAACCCCCTTGTCGCAGAAACTGCTTGAAGCCCCCGTTTCAAAGAACCGTATCGAAGAAGCAAAGGTTTTACCAAGAACAAAAAACAATATGACAAGAAACTTAACGATTAATCAAAAGGAGACCCCTTCGAATTGCTTAGAATCGAGATTTGCCCTGTTTTGGTTGAAACGCCTCATTCAATCTGGTGGGCATGTAGGGCATAGACCCTTAAATCTCTCCCTGTCCCGGGTCCGTTACCCTGCCATGTCCAATTCTCTAATTGGGGAGAGGGGTCAGGGGGCTGTTACAAACGCCTCGCTCACATTGCAGCAAACAGCAAAGGGATTGTATTTGGCAGCTTCTGTTTTGCGGCAGAGGGGCCACATTTTAGTGGTTGACACCCGTAGAGAGATCTCTCCAACGAATGGCTTGATTGAAAGCTGCAAGAGAGAGATATCGTCTTCGCTCTCATTTAGCGGGAACCGTTGGGTAGGTGGCAGCCTGACCAATTGGGGCTCCACATCTAAGATGATATCCCGATTCGCACAGATCTCAAGCAGATTTGAAGCTTTCCTGAAAGCAAACCGAATCCACTCCCCCCGATATGAGAAAACAAAGCAGGCCTACCCAGGCTTCCTCATGTTGAAAGGAGGTCGCCTGCAGCTGCGCCTCACGAGGCAACCTGATCTGCTGTTCATAATAAATCCAAATGAGAACAGGCATGTAATAGAAGAGGCCAGAATGCTGAAGATCCCAGTTGTGGCATTGGTTGATTCGAACACCCAGCTGTCTCATGTAACTGTGCCTATACCGGTCAACCCCAACCCAACGCTTTGGTCGAACCAGATTGTGAGAATTCTCATTGACTTGGCAACCTCCCTCTCCTCAAGGCCGAGGGGCTTGAGCCGTTCCTCAAGCCCGCAGGCCTTGAGCCGGTCGGCACGCCCTAGGGCTTGAGCCGGGGCCTTGCGTCTAGCGGCAGATCTCTGCCCTCCTGGCAACTGGCTCGCGTGGCAGTTGAAACCAAACGCTAGCGGTTAGCAATCGGGCTAGCAACGTCTAGGCAGTGGCTCAAGGGGGCAATCCAGCCGCCTGGCTGATTGGAGCCCTGAAACAGCGAGTGGCCCCAAATCAACCCTCGTCAACAATCAATCGAGAGGGTGATGGCATCGAGAGGGTGATGGCATCGACACAGCTAGACCAATAGACCAAATTGAAATGTTGCAGGCCGTGGAATGCAGCGGCAGCCCCCTTCAACCCCTGCATCAAAGGATTGACAAAGAAACATTAATGATATGAGCAACATTGATCTGAACAACGTTAAAACAGAGCACACACAAAACCCAGGAACTGCTCCGATGCAATCCTTGCCCGTTGTTGAGCAGTTGATCTGCCCACACAGGGGCGCTGTTGCAAAGCTGGCAATGCTGAGAAACACGCCCTTGCAATGCCAAGCCAGAGAAAGCAATCAATACGGGCATCCCCCAATGTTAGGATTGCTCGGCGGCTTACTGCCCTTGCCAGGGGGCCGTGCCTTGCAAGGCCAACGAGGGGGTGTTTCTTTGGATGCTGAGATGTGGCGCTCGAAGGCGCCCCATGCGGGGGAAGATGAGGGAGGGTCCAGAAGCTTGCAACACCGAACACACCTCGTTCCAAGGATAGAGAAGTTCTACAAGGAGGTAGTGTGCTTTGATTTGTTGTTGCAATGCCCCCTTAGGAGCATTATGGAGCTCTCCCCACCCAACAAGATTGTATTGAACAGCAGCTCCAAGAGAGTTGTCCAAGACAAGAAAGAGTTGATAGTTGGGCTGTCTGCCTGCTTAATGATTTCCGGACAGAGATGCCAGACAATATGGGCTCGCAAATCTGTTGCAGGCTTCAAGCTAAGAGAGGGCAGTGTGATAGGTTGCAAGGTGACACTTCGTGGCAGCTCAATGTACGCCTTTGTAGACAAGCTGATCAACTTGGTGCTTCCACGGGCTCGCCCCTCGCTGATAAATCAGGCGATTGATCCCGCTGGAGCCTACAACATTGGGGTAAGCGACCCCTTTCTCTTTGTGGAACTGGAGCACCATTACGACCTGTTTCAATCCCTCCAGGGATTTGACATTGCTCTGGTGATGTCTTCGAGGGAGAAGAGCCTTGTTCCGCTTCTTTGGAGTGGGCTTCAACTCCTTACAGAATAGGGTTGTAAGCAGAAGGGGTTCTTGCCCGTGCTGCTGTCCCGCTTGCTGCAGCAAGCAGGACAGCAGGACAGCAGGAAGCGGGGCAAGACCTGCCCTTGTCTCGATCTGTTGCTCCCCCCTCGGCAGCTACGGGTTCTCTCCCTGAGATACCCTTGCAAGACAAGCAGGAGCTTGATCTCCTTCCATCCTTCCATCCTTCCATCCTTCCATCCCTGCATCACGTTGCGATGCATGAGCCTCGGCAACCTCCTTGGATGCCAAAGACACAGAATACAAATCTATGACTTCACTCTTTTACTTCTTTTCGAGCCTGGCGTTGATCTCTGGCGTTATGGTAATACAAGCACGGAATCCCGTCCATTCTGTTCTGTTCCTTATCTTGGTGTTCTTTAACAGTGCTGGATTGCTTGTCCTATTGGGTCTGGAGTTCTTTGCAATGATCTTCCTAGTGGTCTATGTGGGGGCCATTGCAGTGCTGTTCCTGTTTGTAGTAATGATGCTCAACATCAAGTTGGCAGAGATTAGCGAGAAAAGGTTGCGCTATCTACCTATTGGAGGCCTTTTGGGCATGCTTTTCCTTGGCGAGATCTTCCTAATAGTTGACAACGACTTGATCCCTTGGCTGGGGTCTGCCCACCTCTCGGAATGGGCTGAGCTTTCGGCTATGGAGTGGACTCCGTGGTCACACTTGGCAGAAGGCGTTACCCCGTTGGAGGGGGTTGGTGTAATTATTTACACTTACTATTTCTATTTCTTTCTGCTTGCAAGCCTGATCCTGTTGGTGGCAATGATAGGGGCCATAGTTCTGACGCTCCACAAGGGGGTAGCTGTAAAGCATCAAGAGGTTTTCCATCAAAACAGCAGAGAGTTTGCGAAAACAGTAGGGAAGCTGTCCTGAATGGGGTTCCAGCGAATGCTGGGGTTCGATGGCCACCCGTGCGGAGCAAGGCCATCGAGGTGGTTGCGCTGCAAGCGCAGCAAGGAGGGCCCTGCAACGCAACCCCATCTGCTGCGCTTGCAGCAGCACGGTTAAGGCCCTGCAATGCAACCCTGCTTCCAGGGCTTGCTGGGCTTCCAGGACTTGCTGCGCTTGCGCAGCAAGCCCGGCCCGATCAAGAGGGGGTTCGATGGGATGTGGCAAGAGCCACACAACCCGTGCGGAGCAAGGCCTGCGATGGGGTTGGGTGCCTCACTTGCAAGGAATGATTCACGTTTCAACAAGTAAAAAAAGAACTAACTCTATGTATTTGCTTTTAGTGTTTTTGCCATTGCTAGGCAGCCTGCAGGCTGGATTGCTGGGACGTTTCCTCGGCGCTCGAGGGGCAGCGATTGTTACCACTGGTTGTGTTGCAATGTCAGCGCTGCTAAGCGGTTTGGCGTTCTATGAGGTGGCTCTTTCTGGGAGTGTTTGCACCGCACCATTGTCGAATTGGTTCTCATCTGAGATGTTTGATGCCGGTTGGGGCTTCTATTTCGACACCCTGACGGTAGTTATGTTAGTGGTGATCACATCAGTGAGCAGCCTGGTGCACCTGTATGGCATCTCTTACATGTCGCACGATCCTCATGTGCCACGATTCATGTCCTACCTGTCTATTTTCACCTTTTTCATGATAATGTTAGTAACGTCGGACAATTTCTTGCAACTGTTCTTTGGCTGGGAGGGGGTAGGATTGGCCTCCTACTTGTTGATAAACTTCTGGTTCACGAGATTGCAAGCCTCAAAGGCATCTATCAAGGCAATGTTAATGAACCGAATAGGTGACATAGGGTTGGCATTAGGCATCATGGCCCTCTTCTCTCAATGTCAAACGGTCAAATTCGCTCCTGCCTTTGCATGCGCCCCTTTCCTCTCTGACACCCCCTTCCTGTTTTGCAACATGGAATTGGATGGCCTAACAACGGCAGCTATCCTTCTGTTTGTTGGTTGCATTGGCAAATCGGCTCAACTGGGGCTCCACACCTGGTTGCCCGATGCCATGGAGGGTCCAACCCCTGTCTCGGCATTGATCCATGCTGCGACAATGGTGACCGCGGGTGTCTTCCTGATTGCGCGATGCTCACCAATCTTTGAGCATGCCCCCATAGCCCTTGCCGTGGTGGCCTGCCTAGGAGGGATGACGTGCTTCTTTGCAGCAACTACAGGCTTGGTGCAGAATGACATCAAGCGGGTAATTGCCTACTCTACATGCAGCCAATTGGGGTACATGGTGTTTGCTTCTGGGCTGTCCCAGTATTCCGTAGGCGTTTTCCATCTGGTGAACCATGCCTTCTTCAAGGCATTGCTCTTCCTAGGCGCAGGATCTGTGATCCATGCCCTATCCAATGAGCAGGACATGCGGAAGATGGGCGGTGTCGTGCAGCTGCTTCCATTTACATACAGCATGATGCTCATAGGCTCACTCTCCCTTGTTGGATTCCCATTTCTTACTGGGTTCTATTCCAAGGATGTGATCTTGGAGGCCGCCTACGCAACTTACACGATAAGTGGCAACATCGCCTACTGGCTTGGCTCTGTTTGTGTGGCAATGACCGCATACTACTCCTTCCGCCTGATCTTCCTTTCCTTCCTCGCGCCAACCAATGCCCACAAGACCGCCCTTCAGCATGCACATGATGCCCCCCTCTTGATGGGGGCCCCTCTGATAATCTTGGCTTTTGGGAGCATCTTCTTGGGTTACCTGGGGAAAGACATGATGATAGGGCTGGGCACTGATTTCTGGGGCAACTCGCTCTATGTCCTGCCACAAAACCTTGTGCTGTTGGAGTCTGAATACATACCACAGAGCCAGAAACTTCTCCCCCTTGTCTCCACCCTTGTTGGTGGGTTCCTTGCCTACCTGTTCAACTACCCCTTAGCTTTCGCGGAGAAGGGGTATCGAATCAAGACCCGATTGGTCGGCCGGAAGCTGTACACGCTCTTCAACAAGCGCTGGTTCTTCGACAAGGTGTACAATGACTTTATTGGCCAGAGGGCCCTCGATTTTGGGTACACTACATCATGGAAGAAGCTTGACAAGGGATGCTTCGAGGTTATTGGCCCCTATGGCGTGGCACAGACCTTCCCCATCTGGAGCCGCCACATATCTCGGCTCCAAAGTGGAGTGATCTATCACTATGCTGTAATAATGCTGTTAGGGCTGACCTTGGCCATAACCTTGGTTGCCATGTGGGACATGCTTGAGGTCTTTATAGACCCGCGCTTCTACTTCCTCTTCTTGATAACCTTCCTTTTCTCTACAGTGCCTGGGGAGCAGGCCTCTGCCTCCAAGGCTACCTCCCCCTCTTGACCCCTTGGGGGTCAAGTCCGAGCCCTTGCTTGATGCGCTTGCGCATGAGAGCAAGGGGAGCAAGAACTTCCAACCAACATCATTGGCTGATTGAGGGGCTGAACCCCCATTAGAGGAGGTGATCGAGATGCCAAAAGCATCGCCCCATCCTATATGATCAGGTCCATGGTCTCCATCATGTTCAGTTGAATCACCCTGGTGTGCTGCTGCACTGTTTCGCAACAGAAGCTACGCACGGCCTCGGCCTCTGCACTGGCACCAGCCTGCACCACAGGCTGGTGCCAGTGCAGAGCTGATCTCTGGGAAGAAGAAACAAAGACCCTGATCAAGAGCCGAATCTCAAGGCCCTGCCCCCTCGTGGGCCTTGCTCCGCACGGATGGCCATCGAACCCCATTGCGAGGGGGCAGGGCCTTGAGATTCGGCTCGAGTAAAAAAACTAAACCATCTATGGCCCTGGAAAAGGCAATTACACCGCAAAAGATTAAGAATTTCACTATCAATTTTGGGCCTCAACACCCAGCTGCTCACGGGGTCTTGCGCCTGGTTCTCGAAATGAATGGCGAGGTGGTTAAGAGGGCAGACCCCCACATAGGGCTGCTTCACCGAGGCACCGAGAAGCTGATAGAATACAAGACTTATTTGCAGGCCCTCCCCTATTTCGATCGTCTTGATTACGTATCTATGATGTGCCAAGAGCATGGATACTCCCTAGCTGTGGAGAGGCTGCTGGGCTGTGAAGTTCCCCTGCGGGCACAGTACATTCGAGTCCTCTTTGCAGAGATAACACGCATCCTGAATCACCTGCTGGCACTTACGTGCCATGCTATGGATGTCGGTGCCTTGACGCCTTTCCTGTGGGGCTTCGAGGAGCGTGAGAAGCTTATGGAGTTCTACGAACGCGTCTCTGGGGCACGCATGCACGCTGCATACATCCGTCCAGGTGGAGTGGCGCAAGACTTGCCAATAGGCTTGAGTGAAGACATCTACAGGTTTGCGAGACAGTTTGCTTCACGAATAGACGAAATGGAGGAGATGCTAACCAACAATCGGATATGGAAGCAAAGATTGGTTGATGTGGGGGTAGTTACTGCGGACCAGGCCCTTGATTGGGGCTTCTCAGGGGTCATGCTACGGGGGTCGGGGATCGGTTGGGACTTGAGGAAGACACAGCCCTATGATGTCTACAGCAAAATGGACTTCCAAGTCCCAGTGGGTTCCCGAGGAGATTGCTACGATCGCTACCTGATTCGAGTTGAGGAGATGCGCCAAAGCTTGCGCATGATTATGCAATGCCTGCAGGAGATGCCACAGGGATTGATCAAGTCAGATGATCGCAAGATCACACCGCCCTCTCGCTCACAAATGAAGCAATCTATGGAATCTCTGATCCATCACTTCAAGTTGTACACCGAAGGATTCGCTGTGCCTGCCGGTGAGACCTACACTGCAGTAGAGGCCCCAAAGGGCGAATTTGGCGTCTTCCTGGTTAGCAATGGCACCAATCGACCCTATCGCTGCAAGATACGGGCTCCTGGATTTGCCCACTTGCAAGGGCTAGATTTCATGGCACGAAACCATATGCTAGCAGATGTTGTCACCATTATCGGAACACAAGACATAGTGTTTGGGGAAGTTGACAGATAGCAGTTACCCAGTCGGGGGCCCCAGTGGCATGGGGTTCGATGGCCACCCCTCGTGGGCCGAGGGGTGGCCATCGAACCCCCTCCACATCAAGCTGTGGACAGTTGCGTTGCACCGCTGGCGCCACTAGATGTGGCCACCTTGCGTTGCAAGGGCCTCCCTCCTCTTGAAAACCATTCCCAGCCAAATGATTGCTTCGATCCAGAACAGTATGAAGACAGTTACCAGCCATTGAGTAAACAGATCTGGGGGAGACAACAGGGCAGCTGTCACCATTGACAGGGCCAAGAGAACCCTCCTCCTCCTTATCAAGAGGTCGGGGCTCAAGAAGCCCAAGCAAAACCCCATGTAAGACAGCAGTGGGAGCTGTCCATACAGCAACACAGCAAGGAAGACCTTCGAGCTCCAATCCACATAGGAGTCAATCCTAGCCTCCAGCTGAATCGTCAATATTTGGCTCTTGATCTCAAATTGCAACAAGACGGCAGCGATGCATGGCAGAATGAGGGCATAAACACTCAACAGAGCAAGCAGAGACAGCAGAGTGGAGATTAGCAAGAAGAGGCTCCACCCCCTCCTCTCTAGGTTGTAGAGGCTAGGCACAAAGAAACCCCAGGCTTGGTAACAGAAGAGCGGGAATACAACACAGAGGGTTGTGATAATACAGATCTCTAGTGTCACGTAGAGCGCCTCCGTCAACTCAGTGAATATGAAAGATCTCTCGAAAGAGAGGAATGGCTTGACATAGAAGAAGATTAATTCCAATGAATGGATGTAACAAATGGAGAACGTAATAGCAAAAGAGAAGACGAGGTAGGAGGTTCGATCCCTTGCCTCCAACCAATGGTAATACAAGAAAGATGGTTTCCTCGTGGAGCTCTCCTCCCTTTTTGGGGTGAAACCACCTGCTAGAAGGTGGTGATCTTTAGATGGGGGTGACTCGAACATCATGCTCAAATTCTTGTAATCTTGAGTGTTTGCTGTGCTTCTATCGCAAAGAGTGTGCCACCGTTCAGCAGGCCTTGGGATTCTTGCCCCGCTTGCTGCGCTTGCAGCAGCACGGGCAAGGCCTTGCAACGCAACCCTGCAAGCTGCGCTTGCTGCGCAAGCCCAGCACGGAAAAGAGGGGATTGCACCCCCTCGTGGGCCTTGCTCCGCACGGGTTGTGTGGCTCTTGCCACATCCCATCGAACCCCCTTTTTGCAAGGCACCTGGCCCGGTGAGATCTCACGGCCAACCGCCCCAACACTGAATCTTTGTTGTGGGTTTAGTGGAGCAAATGCTTCAATGCTCACTTGGTGAAATGGTAGACACGGCAGATTCAAAATCTGTTCCTTCGGGATTATCGGTTCAAATCCGATAGTGAGTATTAGCAGCACATCTTGGGCCTGCAAGACAGAGACATTCGGTGAAACGTCCTTGTGACGGGGCCCGTTCAGCTGAAAGGGCTTGGGACAAGGCCTCTGCCCCTGTGAAGCCTGCTCCCTCTTGCCCATGCCGGGCTTGCGCTGCAAGCGCAGCTTGCAGGGTTGCCTTTGCAGGGCCTTGCCCGTGCTGCTGCAAGCGCAGCAAGCGGGGCAAGACCCCATTGCGAGGCCTGTGTGACTAACCTAGGCCAGGGCAAGCTATAGCGCTCTAAGGGGCAAAGCATTAGGAGGTGCCTGGAGAGAGCGATGCAAGCACCTCCTTGATGCCACAATGGCCACCCTGCCCCCGTTTCTCTTTGGGGATTGCCTACAACAGAAACTGGTCCCAGGGCAAGGGTCAGTTGAAAGCAGCAGATTGGAGAAAAAGCAGTCAACTGACCAATCAACGGGGCATTGCACAAATCACAGGTTGGGGGCGGAATTGAACCGCCATTTCAAGATTTGCAATCTCACACATTTCCTTTATGTTACCCAACCAAATTCTGCTTAGCAGGTGTTTGATCCAGACTCAATGCAGCCAGCTAGTTTCACCTCAACGGTCAATGATCCTTAATTCTTAAGGGTCTCACCTCAACGGTCAATGATCTGCAATTCTTAAGGGCCTCAGGCTTGCGGCACACAGGTGCCAACCAGGGGGAATTCAGGCAATGGCAAGACCAGATTCGAGACATTTGCTGCAAATTGAGACTGCAGAAGGCCTGCTTAAAAATAAAGGAGAATAGTTCCAATGGTAGAACGATGGTTTCCAAAAAGCGCCTTTGATCGTCACTTATTTGCTTGTCCAAGCAAGGCTTCTGCCTGCTTTGCGTGATTGCACAACCTCGAAGGGACAGAGAGATGCCCCTTCGAAACTAGGAGGCTGCGACCAGCTCTTTGCAACCAAAGTAAAGGGGAAGACGGCCGCCTTACGGAGACCGGCACACACCTGCACAGCCAGCTGGGTCTCCACGCAGGGGGGTGATGCCGCCAAGCTTCGACTGGTTGTGTATTGCCCCTCTTGCTCGGCTTGCAGCAGCAAGCCGCAGCACGAGTACGGCTTTGCTCTAATGCGGAAGCGCATCCAGGGGGTTCGATGGCCACCCCCGGCCTACGAGGGGGGCCCCGTTGCAAGGCCATCGAGCCACCTCAAGCGAAGCTTGAACCCCGTGTTGCTTCTTCCCACATGGGGGCAACAAATAGATGTCTCTGAAAGGTAGCTTTCGCACACAGACCACCTCACGCAAAAAGGAGCCTACAAAGACTAAGGAAGAGGATGCCCGAGTCAGAAAGATAGCGGTGGAAGGAGAAACCCTCTGCCTGCTAAAGCATTGACCCGTTGTCCAGAGTCTTATCCTCGAGAGAAATCTCGTTGATGAAAAGCATGACTCTGTCTCAAAGAAAATCTTTAACTAACAGCCGCAACCTTCTTACCCTCCTTGGCCAAAGAAGAGCCATCAAGCCCCCTCTTGCTCGGCTTGCTGCTGTCCTACTGCTGCTGTCCCGCTTGCTGCAGCAAGCGGGACAGCAGCAGTAGAACGGCCTTGCTCTGATGCGGAAGCGCATCAAGGGAGGTCCCGTTGCAAGGCCATCGAACCCCCTCGTAGGCCGGGGGTGACCATCGAACCCCAGGCAACGCAAAGGGGGGAGTGGGTTGTTCTGTTTGATCTTCTTTTTGATCCAACAAACTCTCTAGGGATAAACACATCTAGCTTCAACCTTTTGGACAGCTGAAGCAATGGCTACACAGAAGCCGGCCCGATTTAGCTTACCCACCACCTAAGGGTGGTGGAGGCCGTTTCTGATTGGAGAATCAGCAATCGGGATCATAAACGGGATGCTTCTGGAAAGGCCTTATGCCCACAACTGTTAACTGTTAACTCCTTTTTTGACAATTCTTGGTTTGGACAAGAGTTGCAATCCCCAGGAAAGGCACAAAGATGAGAAGCCAGTTGTAAATGCGTCTTGGTTGAGAATTGATAAAGCTCGCAAAGATGTGTCATTAATCAATTTCTCATTGAGCCTGCAACAGAAACAGAGGATCCTAAAGAGAGATTTGCCTCAGTGATGAGAAACAGGTATTGCCTAAAGATGCAAGGATTGAGGGTTCTCAACCCAAACAATGCAGCCTAGGGCAACGGAACCCCCATAGTACTAAGATTATTCTTTCTCGCCAAACCAAGCAGAGGTAGCAAGCAGGGTTGGGGAGCCAGAGCAGCTGGCGCCCCCATACCAACCCTTCTTATTCCTCCAAGTTTGAGGAGAGTCAAGGAAGAGATGGTAGATGCCCCTAATTGGAGGGGATCTACACGAATAGCTTGGCTCTCTGGGCAAGCAATAGCAACTTTTAGGAAGGGGGGCAGTGATTTGGTGATGGTGTCTTTGCTGCAGATTGCAGCAAAGCAGTTACCACCTATCACAGAAAGCCGTCTGCGGTGAAAGCCGCACAGGCGGTTTGGAAAAGATGTTTGCCACAACCCGTTGAAAGGTTGCAAAACAAGCCAGTTACGCAGCTGCACAAAGAGGTGGACTCAAGACCAAAGGCCTTGAGAAAAGCCTTATAGGCTATTCAACCCTGCGAGAGGCTGTTGTCATGACTCTCTCAACCAGGGGGTGTCAGCAATCCCAATAGAAGAAGATTCCTCAAGCGCTTGGGCTTGAAGAGACTGCGGTCAGCAAACATCTTTAACACCAAAGGTTAAGGGTTCGAATCCCTTTTCTCCTGAAAACACTGCGTTGGCAGCGTGGAGCTGCACCGAAGAGGCCATCGAATTGGAACCCAACACTGGCTCTTCCATCACATGCAGAGGCCGGGTCGCAGACGTCCCATCCGACAGGGAAAGCGGGCAACAAGGTTGTTGTTTTACTAGGCAACGCAGCCAAAAACCATTGCTGGGACCCAAATCAATTCTGCTGCGCTTGCCTACGGCTACGGCCACAGCCATGGGCTGAGAGCGCAGCCTCCCTCCCCCTCAGGGAGGATCCCGACCGTTCTTATCCCTGATTGGTCCCCTTCGTCTAATGGTTAGGACGTCGCCTTTTCAAGGCAAAGACACGGGTTCAATTCCCGTAGGGGATAGCCTCGAGCAGGTGTTGTGTTGGGCAGAGATCACTGCAGGGGGTAAGAACCACACTCTTCGGCTTGCTGCTGTCCCGCTTGCTGCGGCAAGCGGGACCGCAGCATGAGCTACAAATGGAGGCCGCCAGCGCTGCATTGTTGCCTATTAGTCGTGCGGGGGTGTCAAAACAAGTTGCCCTGCAAATAGGCAAAGCCTCTTCTGCGTGCGGCATGCTTCCCTGCGGATAGCAGTTCAAGAGCTGTTTGCTGCAATCCAACCTACGGGGGCCATAACCGCCCCCATTTCCCGGTGTCAAGCCTAGAAGAAGCTGTGGCATTTGTCCGCCACTCACCTCAAAAAAGCTGGCTTTCAACATTCTACAGGACTCACAGCCCTGCCTATCACATCTATGTCAAGCAAGCCCTCTGGAGAGCGGAGGGGAGAACAGGGGTCAACCCCTCGCCGTTTGTGTGTCAGCGGCAACCTGAGCAAGCGGCAATGCTGCACACCACAAACCGTGTAAGGACAAATGGTAGGGAAAAAATCGTTTTCTTATGGAGCAGAGATTTACCAATTCACTAATAAAGATTGTGCCCAAATGGGTCCAACACTTGCAGTCTTCCCAAGAGGAAGCTGTCCTTTTTGTCTACCCTCAGCATCTTGTCTCCTTTCTCCTTTTCTTAAGGGATTACACCAACACACAGTGCAAGCAATTGATAGACATCACTGCTATCGACAATCCGTCTCGATCATCTAGATTCCAGGTAGTTTACCAATTGTTGAGTGTTCAATACAATGCACGCATTCGAGTAAAGAGTTGCATAGATGAAGTCACCCCGATCTCGTCAGCAACTGGGGTCTTCTCGTGCGCGGCCTGGTGGGAAAGGGAGGTTTGGGACATGTTTGGCATCTTCTTTTATGATCACCCAGACTTGCGCCGCATACTTACCGATTATGGATTCCAGGGCCACCCCCTGAGAAAGGACTTCCCGTTGACGGGATATGTCGAGGTTCGTTACGATGACTCGGAGAAACGCGTAATAACTGAGGCCGTTGAGATTTCTCAGGAATTCCGATACTTTGATTTTTCTACTCCCTGGGAAACACTTAAAAGAACAGACTAAACAGTCTAATGGCTAAGTCGGGGAGCATCTCTAGGCAAATGGCCCCATCTCAGCACAGAAAAGCGGTTGTGCTAAGGGCCTTGTTTACAAGGCCCTTGCTGCGCTTGCAGCAGCAAGCAGTAGCACGAGCAAGAACCCCCCCCCCTGACCATCGTTGCTTTGCAGGTAGGGGTTTATAGCCACGGCCCAAAGGAAGCCCCTTTGGGCCTGCCGGTTGCACGCCAAGAGATTGGCCAATCTTCACCCCCCTTAGCTCAAAAGCTAATGAGTCGGAACTTCTCGACTCGTTAGTTGATAGCATTGTCACATCCTTTGGCAAGGGCTCGCTCTCTCTTCTAGAAGCGTGACATCAAGCAGTGTGCACTGCACCCAAATGCCATCTTGGAAGGCAAATCCAATTGGCAGGGAGCAACAGTTCGCCCCAGCGCCCTGCGGCGCATTTACGCGAGCCGATCGTCAAGGCCCCTGTTTAGCAGAAGAGAGGCCTTGCTGCTCTAGTCACTCTCGGGCCAGGCTTGCAAGGATGCGCCACAGCAAAGGTTCCTTCCCTATAGCGGAAGTAGCTCAGTGGTAGAGCGTTGCCTTGCCAAGGCAAAGGCCGAGGGTTCGACCCCCTTCTTCCGCTTCGAGCTCGACAAGCTGACTGTCAGCCAGACCCTCTCCATACAAGCATCATCTCTTTATCCCCGATTGTTGCATTTGTTGCCGCGGCTAAAGAAAAAGGGCGGGGAGCAGCGATCCAACCGTTTGTGGCTCCAAAGGGGTCACTTGCATGCCAAACCAAACTCGACGAAAAGGTTCGATGGCCTTGCAACGGGGCCCCCCTCGTAGGCCGGGGGTGGCCATCGAACCCCCTTGATGCGCTCAAGAGCAAAGACGTCCTGCTGCTGCTGTTACGCTTGCTGCAGCAAGCGTAACAGCAGCAAGCCGAGCAAGAAAAGGAGCAAACCCAAGGTTGCTAACCAACAATGCGAGACACAAGCCTAAAGGGAGAGTGGCTGAGTGGTTAAAAGCGGCAGACTGTAAATCTGTTGATGTTTCTACGTAGGTTCGAATCCTACCTCTCTCAGACAGCGGCAATGTTTGCCTCGGTGCTCCTGGTCTCAAGACAACAAGTACCGGGGCAAGGGCCTTCAAGGTGGGGTTGATAAGCGATGAGAGCTGCCCCATTGTCTGGAGCAGGGGGTTCAATGGCCACCCCCGGCCTGCGAGGGGGTTCGATGGCCACCCCCGGCCTGCGAGGGGGTTCGATGGCCACCCCCGGCCTGCGAGGGGGTTCGATGGCCACCCCCGGCCTGCGAGGGGGTTCGATGGCCACCCCCGGCCTGCGAGGGGGTTCGATGGCCACCCCCGGCCTGCGAGGGGGTTCGATGGCCACCCCCGGCCTGCGAAGGGGTTCGATGGCCTTGCAACGGGACCCCCCTTGATGCGCTTCCGCATCAGAGCAAGGCCGTGCCCGTGCTGCTGTCCCGCTTGCTGCAGCAAGCGGGACAGCAGCAAGCCGAGCAAGAGGAGGCTCGGTAAGGGGGTTAAGAACCCATCATTTCAAGTGTTGCGTCGCCATAGCTGCACGTGATGCAAAGCCCGCCACCTTACAAGAACAGCAAAAAAGAAACAACCATTATGCCTCAGTTGGACAAAGTAACTTTCTTTTCACAATTCCTTTGGTTATCTATCTTTTATGTGGGATTCTATCTGGTGATATTGAAACACTTCCTACCCAAGCTGAGTAGAATCTTGAAGGTGAGGCAGAAGAAGGTTTCTCATTCTCAAGAAGGGAGCACCGCTTTGTTGCAAGAGAAGGAGAAGGTTGGCGGAAGCCTAAACATGTTGATAGAGCAGGGGGTTGGCACATCGAAGAGGTTGTTTCAAGAGAACTTGGAAAAGACTCAAGCCTGGCTCGACAGGGTGGTAAAGGATACCAATCAGACAACTCTGCGGAGCGCAAACGAGTCATACATTGCATCTTTAGGGGAGACGTCGGTCTCTCAAAACCTAGTGGTCGATCTCACATTCCTCCCCATTTCCGGCAAGGGGCTAGCTGCGCTTTTAACCGAAAAGATCAAGGCTGGAGATACATCTAGCTCTGTCAACAAATAGAGCAAGGGGGCCGGCCCTCAACCCTGTCAGCATTAGAGATCTTATAGACCGGGCAAGGCCCAAGAAAACCACTTCAACGGTTCGAGGGCGGGACAACGCCTCCTCTCCCTGCTTGCTCTCAATCCCCCGCCATCTCGCAACAACAAAAGCACCCCCTCTTGTTCGGCTTTCTGCTGTCCCGCTTGCTACAGCAAGCGGGACAGGAAGCGGAAGCGCACCAGCAGCCCGAGCTTAAGTGGGCGGCAATGCCTGCAATCTGGATCAGCCGATGCTTGACCCATGCTTGGGCCAGTTGCAGAGATCGGGCTGCAGCAGGGGTTCGATGGCCACCCCCGACATGCGAGGGGGTGTGAAGCTAAAGCACGATAGAGAAAAAAGTAGTTTCTATGACAAGCAACGACAAACTGAGACCTTATCTGTTTGCCTTTCTAGCCTTTTGCGTCCTTAGCTCTAAGCACATTATAATCTACAATGAAGAGCTTCTAGTTGCAATCAGTTTCTTAGCCTTTATTCTTTTCACTTTCAGTTATTTTGGAGACACAGTCAAGGAATCCTTAGACGAGAGAAGGGTAGGCATAAAAGCAGAGTTGGAAAGGTTCTTCCTCCTTAAGAAGGAATCTCTCAAGGAGCTGGCAATGGAGCACGGAAAGGTGTCCTCCTTGCGCAAGGGCTTGGTAAGCCTGAAATCCTTTACACGAGACGAGTCTGAGGCAGGGGCAAAACGCAGCATTGATGCCCTAAGAGAGACCCTCTCTCAGCAAATTAGACAGAGGCTCAGCCAGCTCTCTCTATCCAGTTTGCCCCTACAGACAAAGTGGCAAGAACGTGTCGCCTCTTCACAGTTGGGGACGGTGTTGGCCAACTTAGAGAAGAGGGGGAAAGAGGGTGGGAGAGGAGTGTCATGGGACCCAAAGATCATAGAGAGGGCCTTGCGCCTCTTAAAGGGGAGGGCCAGTTAGACCCAACAGCCCAGCCCGCATGGCTGGTAGCCTGGTGGGGATTGCTAGCTTGGGCAGGGAGGTGCCCCTCCCTGCCCAAGCTAGCAACCCAGAGCTTGAGGCAATGCGCTCACTTGGCGCGTCGCTCTGGAATTGAGCTACATGGAGAAGATTGCTGCCTGGCAGGGCTGGCCCCAAGACGGGTCAACACGAAAGCCACGCCAAAGGGGCATTCTCTGCTCACTTGGTGAAATAGGTAGACACGACAGACTTAAAATCTGTTCCCGCAAGGGGCATCGGTTCAAGTCCGATAGTGAGCACCCGGCAACTTGGGGTTGTAAACCCCTTGCACAGAGTGCACGCATTGCTTTGCAATGCACCGGCCCTGTGCCGCTTCCACTAAAATGCAACCAAAGGAGACGGCATTCTTAGCTCAGCAGGAACAGAGCGGCAACCTTCTAAGTTGCGGGCCGCAGGTTCAAGTCCTGCAGAATGCGCACAGAGTTCACTCATCGAATAGAATGCTGCGGAGGACACGGCCTATCGGCGACTCTCCGGGGGGACTTGAGAGGGGGCTTGACGATGCAATGTGCTGCCAGTCTCCCCAACACATGGTTGAATGAGACCAGACACATCTCCTGCCTTGGCAAGAGATTTGTTCCAACGGCCAACCGGAACAGTGAGCTGGTGCCAGAAAGCGACGCAATCACCAAGCTCAGTTCATCCGTCACGAAGCCACCTCACTCCGCTCATGTCTCGCTAGGCGGAGGGAGAAGAGCTGATCAACCCCCCTCTTGCCATGTCAGGTCATGCACCTGTTGTCGGTGCGGCACAACTGGGGTCCCCAGTTGGCGCCCAGCTTGCTGCGCTTCCAGATCACGAGCAAGGTCTCAAAGATCTTAAACAACGTTAAGTGTCTCACAAAAGTAAAAGGAGATCCAGCCATGAATTCTTTTGTTCAAATCACCCATGAGTTTGCCCAATCTGTAGAACCGAGCACAGAACTCAACTTCCAGTCCCTTCTTTTTGAAAATGATTTCAAAGCCGTTTTCCCTGAACTCTTCCTAGTCCTTGCATCCCTCTTCCTCCTCATCTATGGAGTCGTTTGGACAACATCTGCAAGCACTGGGTACCCGCTCCTGTTAAGGAATGTGAATTGGTTGGCGTTGCTGACCCTGTTGCTGACAGCAATGATAGCTGCAAACAGCCCGATAGGGCATGGTGTGTTCTTCTACCACACCTTCCTCTTGGATGATGTCACCTTCTTCTTCAAGATGTTGGTTGTTGTCGGGGCGCTCTCCTCACTCCTTATCTCTCTGGATTACCTGGAGCGAGAGTCTGTGAACGGGTTTGAGTTTGCACTCCTCCTTCTCCTGTCTACCTCGAGCATGCTGTTCCTTATATCAGCAGCAGACTTCATTTCGATGTATCTCGCCATAGAGTTGCAAAGCCTTTGCTTCTATGTTCTAGCGGCATTCAAGAGAGACTCTGAGTTCTCAACAGAGGCTGGGCTGAAGTACTTCCTCTTAGGGGTGTTCTCGTCAGGCCTGTTGCTCTTCGGTTGCTCATTGATTTACGGGTTCACAGGAGTGATCGAGTTCTCCGAGCTGTCGAAGGTCTTCGCCTCGCTAGCGAGCTCAGGAGAGGTCTACTCCGACAAGGTGGATCTCGTGCAGGCCTCACAGGCGTTCGGTGCGTCCTTGGAAGGTTCTCCCTTGCAACCCCCATCTGCTGGGGGAGGGGATGGTCACCTGGCAGGGGGAGGCTCTCTGGTGTCGACATCCTCATGGCGTGGCTGTGAATTGGGGATGATCTTCTTGTTGATAGGCTTCCTCTTCAAATTGACTGCTGTCCCATTCCACATGTGGGCTCCCGATGTTTATGAGGGGGCACCTACTGCGGTTACAGCCTTCTTCTCTATCACGCCCAAGCCAGCCTTGCTGGTGGTTTTTGCTCGGCTCCTCTATCAAAGCTTCTACGACTTCATGATAGAGTGGCAGACCTTCCTGATATTTTGCAGCGTGGCCTCCATGGTTCTAGGCAGCTTTGCAGGCCTAGCTCAACACCGGATAAAGAGGCTTCTAGCCTACAGCTCTATAGGGCATGTGGGCTACCTGCTCATCTCCTTCTGTTGTGGCACCCTAGAAGGGTTGCAGGGGTTGGCGATATACCTCGTAATATATATCGTGGTAACTGTCAACATATTCGCGGTAGTGATGACTCCACTCCGCAGAGCTTCACACTCGGCTCAACAGCAGCAGGGGGTGGAACGGATAAAATACACCACAGACCTTGCAATGCTAGCTAAAAACAACCCATTGCTGGCTGCAACCCTTACCGTGTCGGTCTTCTCTTTAGCGGGGATACCACCTCTAGCCGGCTTTTACGGCAAGGCCTTCCTTTTCTGGGCAGCCCTTAGTTCATCTCAATACCTTCTGGCTCTGGTTGGTATATTAACCAGTGCCATAAGTTGTTTCTATTACATCCGTATTGTAAAGATAATGTATTTCGAGGCCCCACAGAATTGGTTGAGCTTCTCAAGATTGTCAAAGGAGAGCTCCCTCGTTCTCGCCCTTACAACCTTCTTTGTTGTAGCTCTTATGGCTTACCCCTACCCCTTGTACGTAGCTAGCCACAAGGTGGCCCTAGCACTGTCAATGTAGATAACCCCTTGCACATAGTGCACGCATTGCAAGGCAATGCAACCCCCTCGTGGGCCTTGCTCCGCACGGGTTGTGTGGCTCTTGCCACATCCCATCGAACCCCCTCTTGCTCGGCTTGCTGCTGTCCCGCTTGCTGCAGCAAGCGGGACAGCAGCACGGGCACGGCCTTGCTCTGATGCGCAAACGCATCAAGGGGGGTCCCGTTGCAAGGCCATCGAACCCCCTCTTCCCAAGCGCTCCGTTAGCCCTCGGGAAGAGAGCATGGGCATGGGGATGGGGATTGGGACCCACAGAACCCCTTATTAGGTGCAGTGCACCAGCACTGCACCTGATGCAGCATAGGAAAAGGGCAAGTAACTCAGCAGGTAAGAGTATGTGCCTGATAAGCGCAAAGTCAGGGGTTCAAATCCCTTCTTGCCCACTCCAGATGTCTACAAGAGAGCGGCCAGGTTAAGCACCAAGTCGGCTTGCTGCTGTCCCGCTTGCTGCAGCAAGCGGGACAGCAGCACGAGCACAGCCTTGCTCTGATGCGGAAGCGCATCAAGGGGGGTCCACTTGCGAGGCCATGGAACCCCATCGTAGGTCGGGGGTGGCCATCGAACCCCTTGCACATAGTGCACGCATTGTAAGAGAATGCAACCCCTTGAAAGGGTTGCATTCTGTTTGCAAGATCCAAGATTCAAGCTCAGTGTTAGCCCCTTTCATCTGCTCGCAGGAGCTCTCTACAAGTTTGCGGGCTGTAGATTTGTGCACTGTGGAGCCCTTCTTCGCCCCTCTGGGGGTGGACCGCCCTACAGGTTCCCTTTGCAGGTTGAAAACAAAAAGATTTATCATTTATGGATTTAGTAAAGTATTTAACTGTGTCAATGATTCTCTTCTTACTAGGGATTTGGGGGATCTTCCTAAATCGAAAAAACATATTGATAATGTTGATGTCAATAGAACTCATGATCTTGGCAGTCAACCTCAACTTCCTCTTCTTCTCGGCTTATCTAGATGACCTCATTGGACAGCTGTTTGCCCTGCTTGTTCTCACAGTTGCAGCGGCCGAGTCGGCTATAGGCCTCGCGCTCCTTGTGGTGTACTACCGTGTTCGTGGGACCATCTCAGTAGAATTCATAAACCTCATCAAGGGGTAGTCATCAAGGGGGTAGTCAAGTAATTGCTTTCAAAGCTAGACTCCACACGTGTTGCATGCATCAACAATGGAAGTGATGGTCAGATCAACCAATGCCCGTGGCATCAAACTGCAACGCCCCCCCAAAATCCACAGACCTCCTTAGGGTTTGCACTCCCTTCGTGCTCACCGAGATTGGGCCTTGGGCAGGCCTGCCCTCCGCTGGCTATCTGCAGCAACAAAAGGGAGTGCTTGGTTCAAGAGGGGGGCGCTGCTCGGTGATTTCTTCTTGGGCGGGGCTCGAGGGCCTGGCATCACTTGCACAGCATGCGTCTACAAGAGGGGAGGCCCCTCCTGCGCTACCAGCGATGCAAAGCTTTGCAACGAAACCACTGCACAGCATGCAATCAACACGTCCGAGCTGAGCCCGACCATGGGCTTGAAGCGAAAAGAAGGGGAAGCTAATGACGTGGGCTTCCAGTTGTAAGACACAACGGTTGCCTTTTTAGAGATAATCAATAAATTGATGGGTTGACTGCCGGAATGGGAAGTAGCTTAGCGGCAAAGCACCGGAATTTGGATCCGGGGATCAAAGGTTCGACCCCTTTCTTCCCAGCAAAACTGGAGTCTGGATAGCTCAGCAGGTTAGAGCAAAGGATTGAAAATCCTTGTGTCGGTGGTTCGAATCCTCCTCTAGACAACCCAAAACGCGTTGAACAGGGTGCATAGCTCAGCTGGAAGAGCATTGAGCTTTTAACTCAATGGACGTAGGTTCGAGCCCTACTGCACCCAGTTGAGCGCTGTACAGAATACCGTTGAGAGGTTCCCTCGGTTGCATGCGCAAGTTGCGCTGCAATTGTGGTAGGCCCTCCTCTGGGAGAGATTGCGTTGCAACATCGCGTGCATTGCCTTGCAATGTTGCAATGCTTTGCTTCCACCGAGAGGCCTTGGAGGCGTGGCCGAGAGGCTTAAGGTATTGGTTTGCTAAATCAGTGCGACAAGAAGATGCAAAACGGAATGTGGTGAGATTCCACGAGGCGTGCCTCATCGCCCCACTCTACCCAGACGTGCCACGAGAGCAATCTGTGGATGCGGAGCTCCGGGGAAAATGTAATCGGAAACGCGGCAAAGCCGCGCAAAGAGATGCTAGAGTAAGAGATCCTTTGTAGGATTGCTTTGTTCGGAGGAACAACAACCGTAAACTGTCGCAAAGGCTTCGTCACAAACCACGTTGAAGACCACATTCAACTTGACAGGATTGCTCTGCCAGCCCCCCCCCTGCGGGGAGGGAGTTGACAAGGCGCTCCCGCTCAAAACGAGGAATGAGCTCCCTAGGCCATCATTCCTGATTCAGCCTAGAGGGTGTCTACACGCAGATAGATGGTAGCGATCACGCCCCTGGTTTTGGCGTGTCAATGAGGGGAGCCAAGCCATCGGAGTATAGACAGGTTTCCTACCGGCAAAAGAGGTTCGTTCTGCGTAACTTGCAAACCCCCGTATTATCCTGCGGAGTTTTGCCTTGATAGATGATGCGAAATAGAAAGAGCTAGACAGGCGTTGTTGACATATCTACCCCCTCGTGGGCCTTGCTCCGCACGGGTTGTGTGGCTCTTGCCACATCCCATCGAACCCCCTTTAAGAGGCAAAGGACCGAAAGAATAGGGGAAGCAATGCACCAATCCCGTCCCCCCAGCTGGCTCAGGCAGAGGAGCTCTACAGAGACTGCAGCTCTGAAAGAGAGACAACCTCTCTCTGGAGTTATTGGGGAAGACTTGTCAAATCTGGGGTGCCATCTGGCAAAGCTGGTGAAAACATCGCTGAAGGGACCCCCAGAGGGGATCCACTTAGATTTGGAATCCCAGCATTGTCAAGTTTTGATTTCCCTATCTCCGCATCTTGCTTTCAATGCATTTAAGAGACTCCGTGCAGAGGTAGAGTTGTAAAAGTCTATAGCACAATGCGGGGGGAGGACTTTTCAAAAAGCGAAAGCCTTTGTGTAATGCAAAGGATACAGTCTTCAATGGGTCTAGTTTGCATCATTCACTGGTGCATAGAGACAAACAAGCTCCCTGCACCCTTTTTGGATAAGTCTATCCGAAACGGAGCCCCGCCAAGAAACGGGGCGAGCCCTGCTACATGGTTACCGCCCCTTCCATTGCCGCGCAATAAATCCCCTCATGCCCATGCTCATGCCCGTGCTGGGCAAGCGCAGCAAGGGGGGTGTCCCTCAAGCGCCAAAACCGTTCTCGCCGAGCGGTTCGTCCCTCAAGGCCTTTGGCCTTGAGTCCGCCTCAAGCCAAGGGAGCTCGGAAAACCTTACGTGCGGTCCAGATAATGCAGCAGCAATGGAAGTCGGCTGGGAGCTCTGTTGCAAATGCAAGGAACAGGGAGGTATGTTCGAAGCACCTCACAGTCAAGGGGAAGAAACAACCAAAGAAGCTGCCTCAAAAGAGGGCCCACTTGAACAAGAGCATCTTTCCTACATCTTTGACTTGTCAGTCAACCAATCAAGGTGTTGCTTGAGCAGCTTTAGATGGCATCAGCTTGATGGCATCAGCTTGTAAGCCTGCTGCAAAACCACATGCCCCCTCGAGGGGGCAACCGGCTAAATGCTGTCATAGATGAAAGGGTCTGAAGTGCTTGAGCCGTGTGCGGTTAGAGCTGCATGCACGGTTCTCAGGGGGGGGAAAGTTTGTAAAAACCGACCTATCCCAACACGTACAAAACACTTTGTACCAAGGGTTCGAATCCCTTCGCCTCCAAACTGCCCTCTATTCCACGGGGAGGTATCGGGATTCTTGGTCGTGCTGCTGTCCCGCTTGCTGCAGCAAGCGGGACAGCAGCAAGCGGGGCAAGGCCGTGCAGTGCACCCCTCGCACATAGTGCATGCATTGCAAGACAATGCAACCCTCTTGCTGCGTTTGGACGGAACGTCCAAGGGGGCCTGCTCCTGGAAAGGCTCTCCTCTCAAGGTAAAAGATTCAGCAAGCTTTTAGAGCTTTGCCTGAAGGCAATGGCCCCCTCGCTAGAAATGTGCACAGAGGTAAAGACATCAAACCCACTCTTGCACGGCAAGCCGCGCACGGCCTTGCTTTGATGCGCGCAAGCGCATCAAGGGGGGTGGCTATCGAACCCCCTCTTGCTCGGCTTGCTGCTGCTTACAGCAGAGCGCGCAACAGCAGCAGCAGGACGGCCTTGTTCTGATGCGCTTGCGCATCAAAGGCGGGTGACCATCGAACCCCCTGCGCGTCACGCAAGCAGGAGGGGGATGCAATCGATTTAGAGTGTAGAGGCGTTGGTGGTGCTGCTGTCCCGCTTGCTGCAGCAAGCGGGACAGCAGCAAGCTCAAGATTTGGAAGCAAACCTTTGATGACCTGATTTGTCATTGGCTTGGGGGTGTAGTTCAGGTGGTAGAATATATGCTTTGCACGCATCAGGTCATCGGTTCGAATCCGATCACCTCCAACAGGAAGGCCCCTGCATGGGTAGGCCCCCATAGGGTAGATGATCAACAAAGCAGATTGATGCTAGAGTTGCAGCCCTGCGAGATTGCAATCCCGCAGGACCTTGATGCAGAAACTGAGGAGTAAGAGCTAGCTTCACGCTAGCGAAGAGGTTTCTATTGGTTTCAGGTTTCTTGACCCTATGTGGAGAAGCTCACACCTTCTTTGCAAGGAAATGGGGCGTGCATTGCATTGCAAGGCAACGCAACCCCCTCTAGCTCGGCTTGCTGTAGCAATCGGGACAGCAGCAGTAGGACGTCCTTGCTCTTGTGCGCAAGCGCATCAAGGGGGGGGGTGGCCATCGAGCCCCCTCTTGTTCGTGCTGCGCTTGCAGCAGCAAGCGGAGAAAGAACGCTAAGTGGGTTCCGCGGAATGGATTCGTTCTGTACGCCCCGACATCAGTCCCATCCATTGGGCTGCAGACACCAAGCCCGTGGCAAGAACAGAAACAGACAACCAGCTGCTCATTTGCGAAAACAATGTTCAACATCGTGACACATTTCATAAACCGTTGGCTATTCTCGACAAATCACAAGGACATCGGTACTCTTTACTTGCTGTTCGGCGCATTCTCCGGGATATTGGGGACTTGCTTCTCTGCCCTTATACGTTTGGAGCTGTCCCAGCCAGGAGACCAGATCCTGGGTGGGAATTACCAGCTCTACAATGTCATCATAACGGCCCATGCCTTCTTGATGATCTTCTTCATGGTGATGCCAGCCATGATCGGGGGATTTGGGAATTGGTTCGTTCCTATCTTGATAGGGGCTCCAGACATGGCATTCCCGCGATTGAACAACATCAGCTTTTGGCTGCTCCCCCCCTCACTGTTCTTGCTCTTGAGCTCGGCACTCGTAGAGGTGGGTGCAGGGACTGGATGGACGGTGTACCCACCGCTTAGCAGCATAGCAAGCCACTCCGGTGGTGCAGTGGACCTGGCTATCTTCAGCCTGCACTTGTCCGGGATAAGCAGCATCTTAGGGGCAATCAACTTCATTACAACCATCTTCAACATGCGCGGTCCTGGCATGACTATGCACCGGCTCCCACTGTTTGTTTGGTCAGTGTTGATTACAGCATTCCTCTTGTTGCTCTCGCTCCCAGTTCTAGCTGGCGGGATTACCATGCTCCTCACAGATCGCAACTTCAACACCACCTTCTTCGACCCAGCTGGTGGAGGTGACCCTATCCTGTTCCAGCATCTCTTCTGGTTCTTTGGCCACCCAGAGGTCTACATCCTCATCTTGCCTGGATTTGGGATAATAAGCCATGTGGTGTCTACCTTCTCCAAGAAACCCATCTTTGGGTATTTGGGCATGGTGTATGCCATGTTGTCTATCGGTGTGCTTGGCTTCATTGTCTGGGCTCACCACATGTACACGGTTGGATTGGACATCGACACCCGAGCCTATTTCACGGCGGCTACGATGATCATCGCTGTGCCAACGGGCATCAAGATCTTCAGTTGGATTGCAACGATGTGGGGGGGCAGCATAGAATTCAAGGCCCCAATGCTCTTTGCGATTGGCTTCATATTCCTGTTTACACTTGGTGGGCTCACCGGCGTTGTCCTTGCCAACTCCGGGATTGACATTGCACTGCACGACACATACTACGTGGTAGCACACTTCCATTACGTGCTGTCAATGGGTGCCGTCTTTGCCCTCTTTGCAGGCTTCTACTATTGGATAGGAAAGATATCTGGACTGCAATATCCAGAGACATTGGGACAGATACACTTCTGGATCTTCTTCCTTGGGGTGAACATCACCTTCTTCCCAATGCACTTCTTGGGATTGGCAGGCATGCCCCGGCGCATCCCAGATTACCCCGATGCCTTTGCAGGATGGAACGCCGTAGCGTCCTACGGCAGCTACCTCTCTGTCCTGGGTGCAATCTTCTTCTTCTACGTAGTCTACAAGACCCTTACTGGTGGGCAACGATGCGGTCGAAACCCTTGGGAAACAGCTCCGGGCCTGTCACCAACATTGGAGTGGATGGTTGGCTCACCGCCTGCTTTCCACACCTTTGAGGAAATACCCGCAATCAAGGACTAGGGGCCTCATCTCAAATCACCCCCCCTTGCCCGTGCTGCTGTCCCGCTTCCTGCAAGAAGCGGGACAGCAGCAAGCCACGCATTGGAAATCAACGCTCCCACTCCCGTTCTGGTCGCTTGCTTGCCACCACATGCATGTGGTGGCAAACCTTGCAGCTTCGGGCTGCCAACTAGCCCTCAAGCAGAGATGGAGGGCTAGTTGGCAGCCCGAAGCTGGATAGCGTTGTTCGCACTCAAAGACCCGGACAGAGGAGAAGTTGAAAGAGTTTGCGTCTAAAACAGGGGGAATAACGCATTGAGCCATTGGGGGGAATCTGCCCATTCACACCATGTGTGGAATTTTGCGGTGGCTGTGTGGGGCTAGCAAACAACTGCTGGTGCATCGACCACCCGAGATGCTTGTTCTTTTTTCAATTGGCTTAAGGGAGCAAACAAACATCACCAATTAGCACAAATCCCAGACTTGAGGCCTGGTGAAAGCAGCTTTTGAAGCCTTGCCTATAGTAGGTGGCCCCGCCCCCGTTTTGCCTCCCGTAGGCAAAACGCTATATGGGATTGTTGCCATTAAGGGCTGATGTTGCTTGCTGCTCTCCTTATGCCAGGTTTTGGTTTTAGACATCGATAAAACCCCACAGGTGCCGCTGACCTCCCATAGTCGTAGATTAGGCTTGGGCCCATATGGTGAGATAGAGAAACCCCCTTCGAGGATCACCACACGCATGTTGACCTCTTTCTTTGGGTACAGGGCCTGTAGTTTAAAGGTAAAACACGTTGCTCATAACAACGCTAATGTAGGTTCGACCCCTGCCGGGCCCAAGCACCCATACACAAGAGGCCAGGCCTCACAGTTTGTGATCGCTCGGGTCTTGGAGACTGTAATTGACGTTGCAGCGCCTCTGCTGCCTCAAGAAGGCGTTTGCTAACCGATAGTACAAGCGGGGAAGAGAAATGGTTGTCTCGTCAGGCTCATAATCTGAAGATTGTAGGTTCAATCCCTACCCCCGCTCTCTCAAGCTCGGTGTTGAACGCCCCCTCACGCTGCCCCCCAAGGACCCTGAATAGGAAGAAGGAGGATGAATTGCAAGATGCATCAATTCTTTGAAGGCAGCATTCTTTCGTTTAGAAAGTGAGATTGGTGCACAGGCGGGGTAGTTTAGTGGTCAGAACAGTGGAATCATAATCCACATGCCGTGGGTTCAAGTCCCACCCTCGCCCCCTAGCTCAAAGAGCAAGAGTGGGAAGCGTGGCAAAACAAGTGATCCATCTGGTAGAACCAAAACCCCTTTAAAGGGGGTTGAGGCCCCAGGAAGTGCGCCTTGTCAACTGCCTTCAAGCTCGAAGGTAGGGCTACCATGGCCCCCTGCCATCGCAACGCGTCAAGTAGACTGAGGCTGAAGGACCCAGGAGGGGGCCCTCCCTGGGCAAAAACTCCCCACCCCATTGGAGGACATCTGCAAGAGGCCGATACCTTGGTTCTTAGTTTAAGCAAGTGTGAACCACCCGATCCCTTCCCGAACTCGATTAGTGAAATCACTCACTGCCACATGTACTGCCTTCAGTGGGAGACGTGGCAAGGGCCAAGGTATCGTCCCCTTAGAGATTAGAGATGGGGGCAGTGCAAACTCAAGGGGGTTGGAGCTGCCATGCAATTGCAATTGCAAGGCAATAGAGGATGATCAGGCCGCTAGGGGTGAGTGTCTGAGTGGTTGAAGGTACCGGTCTTGAAAGTGCGACCTGAGAGGAACAAGGCCCTTTACGCTAAAGGTGGAGGTCATTCTCCACAACAGCCTCCGACAAGGGAGGGGGCTCGCCGCAGCACCCACCCCTACTGCTCAATGAATGAGCCGTGGGAGCCCCCGCCCGAGACCAGGCAAAGAAGTATACTCGGCAGAGAGGTATACAAATCACCAGCTGACCTTGGCACGAGAGTGCTTATTGAAAGGGACAGCAGCATGCTGGGGTAGCCTTCGAAAGCAATGAGTCATAGCTTAGACCAAAGACCAAAGACCAAGGGATTTGGGATTTGTAGATCGGGCAAGCCCCCTAAAGAGAGGCGTCGCTTGCATCACTAGCAGAGGTCTGCAGTGATGCCGCCTCCCCAGCGTTGAGGGGTTGCCACTGGTCGCTGCTTTTGCAGGTTTGAAATCAAGGTATGGTGAAACGTGACCAATTCCCGCTCTTGGCGGTTCCCATCTAGCCGTCCCATCTCTGCATTGGGCTGGATCTGTTGATCCAGCCCAATGCAGAGATGGGGCAGTCTTTCGGCCTCGGCCGCTTTAGCGGCTTCACGAGTAAGAAGAGCCGTAGAGGGGCTGCTTCCTTGCTGTTACGTTGTAGTTTTCAAGACAACTTAAAAGCCGCAGCAAGGAAGAGAACGGCCCAATCCCGTGCTCCAGGCACCTCTTTACACATAGATTGGGATCACGAGGCAGTGGGGTTGCATTGCCTTGCAATGCACGCCCGACGCTTGTGCCCCACTATCGTCGAATGATGCGCTAGGTGTGGCCAAAAGGGCACCAAATGGAACACCTACCCCTTGAAGAGGGCTTTGATTGAACCAGGGCAGTCGTTAAGAGGATTTGGGCTGGTGAGGCGTTGAGTCTTTCGAAAGGGGCGACCTACTCCTCGGGGGGGTTGCCCCCTCATGAGCAGTCACTGGCTTAGGCCTGCGGCGCCAGCACACGAATCCTGGCCAGGCCCCCAAACAATGGATGATACACAAGATTCCTTAAACGATGAGAGAGGTCCTAAGATGTTTATGTCCAAAACACCTCAAGCAACCTAAGCCCCAAGCCCCAAGCCCCAAGCCGTAAGCTAAGCATCGCTGGACAATAGGGGATTGATTCCCCCAACCTATGGCGCCTTAGAACCGATGCAGTGGCGAGCAGTGGGAATTGGGTTACCTGAGAGCCGTATGCGTCGAAAGTTGCATGTACGGTTCGGGAAAAGATTTCAATGACATTGTCGTTTCCGTAGAGAGTTGACGACCATTGTCTTCTATTTTCATACCGGCATACCTGCAAGGGTATCGGGGGTTCGAATCCTCCCTCACCCGCAAGAGGTGCGTTTGATCGAGGTTGAAACAAACGCAAACATTAAACTGCAGAGCATTCCCAAACCCAGTGGTAATAATGCAAGCAATGCGTCGCCCCTGCTCCTGCGGGGCCTGACCCTGTGAGGCCTATGTGTCTTGAGGCTGACAAAGGCGAGAAGAAGCGTGCTGGGGAGACTCCTCAAGACAAGAAGCAAGGCCTTACTGGTGCTGGTGCAGCTGCTTGCTGGTGCAGCTGCTTGCTGGTGCAGCTGCTTGCTGGTGCAGCTGCTTGCTGGTGCAGCTGCTTGCAGCTGCAAGCGAAGCAAGAGAGGGCGCTTAGCTCAATTGGTAGAGCAGCTCGCTTACAACGAGAAGGCTAGTGGTTCGAGTCCACTACTGCCCATTAATCCTCGGCCCCAATTCAAGGTGCCGCTCATGCGCCAGAAGGGGGGAGGAGCTCGAGGAGCGAGGGCACGAGGATTTGATTGCCCGATGAGTGACCAAAGATTGCTGCGGACATGGTGGAATTGGTAGACACACTAGGTTTAGGCCCTAGGGGTTTAACGCCTTGCGGGTTCAAGTCCTGCTGTCCGTAACCGCTTGACACAGAGAGATGGCCAACCAGGCCTCCCACTGCATCGAGGATGTTGTGTAGAGTCCATAAAGATGGCGAATATAACTTAGTTGGTTAAAGTGCCAGACTGTGACGTGCGGCTCAAGAGGGTCGCAAGGCGTTGAAGCTCTTCTTCTGCATTCAATGCGAAATGTGCAAATCCGCAGCTCATCTTGAAATGAAAGTTTCACAGAGACAATAGCATGCTGACAAAAGGGGGTGTGCTCAATCCTAAGCCAAAAACCACCTTGAGGCTGATTCAAGACGCAAGCCTTGAGGGGAGTCAAGTCTCTTGTCTATCTCTTGATAGAGAGGCGAAAACCAAGGATCTGCAACGACGATTGGGAAAGGCATAGCTGAGTGCACCTTCCCAGCAGGATAAGAAAGACAAGGCTATAGGCTGTCTGAGACTTACACGGGGAACGATGACAAACGTTCTCCAGAGAAGCCTGAAACCCAAAACGAGGTTTTTTGTGCAATGAACCCCGTGCCCGTACAGACTTGCGCCAGAGGAAGCTCAAGCCCTTGCTTGGAGTCTTCCCACTGCTACCCCCCGCACCCCCTTGCCTAGTAGAGTTGCATTGCATTGCAATGCACGACGCCCATTATGGCGCATCGGAGAACTAGACGCAACCTGTGGGATTCCTTAGCTTGTGCCAGCTGTAAGCCACAGGAGCTGGCAAGCATTGCGAGCAGAATGGAATTCGATTCTCAAGTTGCGCAAAAACCCTCCAAGGAGCCCCCCTGGCCCGCATGAACATGTTGTGGCCCTCTCAACAAAAGGGAGTGGCAAACAATCGAACGGGGAGGAGAGGATTGTGCAAATCTCTATTCGTGGTTGAGCAACAATCCACCCCTTATTCAAGGGGTTCGATGGCGCCCCGTGCTCGTGCTGCTACAAGCAGCAGCAAGCCGAGCAAGAGGGGGTTCGATGGCCACGCCCGGCCAACGAGGAGGCAGTGGAGCATCTGTCTTGCGAGCCGATCTACATGATTGTAGCTGCAATGTACAAAGCATAGAAATGGGGGCCTAACTCTTTGTTGTTGCAACCGCTGTGCTGCCGCAACATAACAAAACATAGCCAGCACCGTTTGTTTGACATAGCGCCTTGCGCCTAACTGGGACAGCTCGCTGTCAATAAAGATTGAGGCGAGAAGAAAGATCATGCAGCCTGCGCCGCTTGATTTGATAGGGAGGGATTCCTATCAAATCAAGCGGCGCAGAATAGGATTAGATCTTAGAAAGCTTTTGAGGTTTGAGTCCATCCCTTCTACCTATTGGAAGGGATGGAACTCCAAAGCTTTTAGAGAGCTCCCTGCAGGGAGACTTGCACGGGGAGTTCGGGAAGAGGATGCTTCCATCAGAAAACTCTCGGCAGAGAACCGTTGCTTGACGTGGCCACGTGCGCAACACTGCACGCCAAGCAATTGGCTCCATCTGCCATTTTATGGGTTGTGAGAGCCTACATTCTACTTTCATTCTGGAAACACGGGTTCAATCCCCGTTATTCGCCGGTCAACCCAAGATAGTGCCAGTTGGCAGTCCGTTGCCTACCACATCATCAGGACGGTAGGGGGAAATTGCTCTGTGATTGCAGGGAAACCGCCCAAAGACTTCGTCAGGCATCTTTGGGTTGAAACCTGCCATGCATCATCTGGCAATAGGTAGAGAAAAGGGTAAGGTCGAATGTGCGCCCTGTGAGTTGGACCAAAAGAGCGGGAGAGAGAGCCCCCATGAGAGTTGCATTGTCTTACAATGCAGAGGGTTCGATGGCCAACCGCCCTTGATGCGCAAGCGCATCAGAGCAAGGCTGTGCTCGTGCTGCTGTCCCGCTTGCTGCAGCAAGCCGAGCAAGAGGGGGTTCGATAGCCGCCCCCGGCCTACGAGTGGGTTCGATGGCCACCCCCGGCCTACGAGTGGGTTCGATGGTCTTGCAACGGGACCCCCCTTGGTGCGCGTCCGCATCAGAGCAAGGCCGTGCTCGTGCTGCTGCAAGCAGCAAGCCGAGCAATAGGGGCAAAAACCGCTGCTGAAGCGGATATGTATTAAAGGTAAATAATCTGCCTTCCAAGCAGAGGATATGGGTTCGATTCCCATTATCCGCTCAAGTCGGTTCATATAAAGAGAAGGGGGAAATCCCTTCTGCCCCTAGAGAATGAAGTGGGCCCCCCTAAGGTTCAGCTCACTAGGACTGGACACAGGTTGGAATCAGACCAGAACAGATAGGCAGCCCCTGCAATCGATTTGCAAAGCTCCCATCTTTCCCCCCACCTCCTCAAGAACCAATTGCCTTCTCCCTCTCGTCTGTGAGGCCTTTCCCAGGTCGCCTCCCACAAGTAGAATCTGCGGTCTTGCACTGCAAACGAAGCACGCAATAAAACCGGTGAGTGGTGCTAAAACAAGCCACCCTCAGGGTGTAGCGCAGCCTGGCAGCGCACCTGTTTTGGGAACAGGAGGCCACAGGTTCGAATCCTGTCACCCTGACAACTGCAAGAGTAGGCATGTTTGCCGAAATCTGCCCTTGTGCAGGGCATGCCTCTCTTGCATGGGCTGGCCGTGGGCTCGGTCTCTAATTGGTCTAACCGAGCAAGACCGAAGCAATTCACTGCCCGTGGTGGTGATTCTTGGTGGCGGGCCCAACCCGCCTTGTGGCCCAAGCCGGAGCCCCCGTTCAGTGAGACAGGCCTGGTGTTGAAATGGTCAACAGACACCCGAGCCCCCTCCCTCCAATGGAGGGCAGTGCCATGAGTTCGGGGTTGCCAGCAACCAGCAACCCCCCTCTTTTTCGCAATCTTGGGCAGAAGGCGAGCAGGGCGATGCACGTGGCCCCGCTGGCTAGACCCATCCAGCCTCAAGCAAGGCAACGGGTTCCATCCAACTAAAGAGATATTAGATGCCAGAAGTCTATTTCAAGATATCAATAAAATCATTTGAGCACTCTGCTCTCCAGCCAGCAATAGAGAAGATTGAGGAGCTCTGCGTCCTCGTTGATTCAAGGGGGGCACCGACCCGATCCATGCAATTGACTGAAGCTGCCACAGATGTGCCCCCACGGGGGGGGTTGCATTCCGTCATCCCCCTTCCCTCATCTAAGAAGAGGTTCACCCTGCTACGATCACCGCACATCGACAAGAAATCTCGAGAGCAATTCCAGCTCCAAACCCACAAGGCTCAGGTAGAAACGGCTCCCTGCAGCAGGGACAAGGCTTGTCTATTGCTGCTCCTTTTGAAGAACAGTGAAATGGTAGGGGTTGAAGTGAAACTAGCCATCAGTTATTCAACCCCGTTCTGTCCATAATCCGCTTGTCGAGTGTCACCAGCAATGGGAGTGATCCACCTCCAACAAGACCCTGCACCCCCTTGGGACGCATCCCCCTTGCTCCGTTTGCTGCTGTCCCGCTTGCTGCAGCAAGCGGGACAGCAGCACGAGCAAGACCCCCAGGGCGCCCCCCCTGAAGGGTTGGGAGTGCGGTAGCAGTCAAGGCCAACATAAGCAAACATGATTCATTAAGATGATCTACATACTAAACACCAACCTAAGCGACAACAAGAAGATTGGCAATGCCCTCCCCAAGATCTATGGGATAGGGAACCAGCTATCTAAACAGATATGTGACGATTTGGGCATTAGCAGCGGCCTAAAGGTAGGGGACCTGTCTCCGTCGCACATCGACTTGCTAAGCCAAACCATTCCACAGACCTATGTCATTGGTGCAGAATTGCAGGGAGAGACAAGGAGAAGCAAAGAGCGCCTAGCCCTTGTATCTAGCTATCGAGGGATTCGCCACTCTCAAGGTCTCCCGAGCCGTGGGCAAAGGACCCATGGGAATGCCCAAACTGCCCGGAAGGGCAGATTCCATCTGTCACGAACCGTCAACAAGAAGCAAAAGAGAGGGTCTCCACTCAAGAGGAGGTAGTGTTGGCGGATCACATCCACTTGGCAGTGGGCAAGTTGACCCCTTGCAGACTAAGGCCCTACCACCTTGGCCCACCATCCTGCTTGAGCAGAGTTGCCCCCCTCCCATTGCTTTGCCAACGGGCTGGCATCACCTTGTGATGCAACTGCCATCACAGAGTAATGCCCTCTGGGGCCACGGCTACACAGTTGCCCATTTGCATTGCTGATGCGTGCGTGGGGTCCTTGATGCGCTTGCTTGATGCGCTTGCTTGATGCGCTTGCTTGATGCGCTTGCGCATCACAGCAAGGCCTTGCAAGGCAAACCCTGCTTGCTGCGTTTGCAGCGCTTGCGCAGCACGAGCAAGAGGGGCGTTAACTTGTAAGGGGTGGCCCTTAGAGCCACCATAGATCGAGGAATTCCCTAAATGGGTGTGATGCAAGCGCACCAAGTCTAAAAACAGAATTCAATATGTTGAGTCCAAAACGCACCAAATATCGGAAACATCAAAAAGGATCAAAGACAGGAGTTCAACCCAATAGCACAGATCTGAGGTTTGGCCAATATGGGCTCAAGTCCTTGGAGAGCGGGCGCATCCAGGCAAAAACCATCGAAGCAGTTCGTCGGGCCATAACTCGCAAATTGAGAAGGAGTGGCCAGGTGTGGATAAGGGTCTTCCCTGATTTAGTGGTCACCCGTAAGCCGGCAGAGGTTCGAATGGGGAAGGGGAAGGGTTCTCCTTCCTTCTGGGTGTGCCGAGTGCAGCCCGGCCAAATCCTCTATGAAATGGACGGCATACCGGCTTCCTTAGCACGGCAAGCCGCCAATTTGGCTTACCAGAAGCTGCCCCTAAGAACCGCTTTTGTAGAGATGCAGTGACAGTAGGTGGGGCTTGCTCCACTCCGTGCGTGCGAACGCCCTAATGCAACAACACTCCACCCAGCGCAACCCCCCTTGATGCGCTTGCGCATCAGAGGAAGGCCGTCCTGCTGCTGCTGTTCTGCTTGCTGCAGCAAGCGGAACAGCAGCACGCCGAGCAAGAGGGGGTTCGATGGGATGTGGCAAGAGCCACACAACCCGTGCGGAGCAAGGCCCACGAGGGGGTTGTCCCCGACATTGGCCTTGCACCGTTTGCACTGTTGCTGCAAGGCTCTGCCCGACCTAGGAAGCAGCAGCGCTGCCTTGCTCGACAAAACAAAGAAAGTCAAATAACAACGATGAAGAAGCGCTTCTTAGATAGATTTACATACCCCTATTTGCAAAAAAGATTGCCAGAGAACATTGTTCCAGGAAGAGGGTTGAGCGCCAAGCGCGCCAAATCGCTCCACAAGGGGAAGCCTTTTAGGCCCTCGATAGCAGGTCTTCCCCCTGTTGGGGGAAAGACCCCGAACAGGTCTCCTGGCCTTTGTCTCCGACTGATGAAGGGGACATTGCGCCTACACAAAAGGAAGCTTTTTGGTGAAAAGCGCACATGGTCGGAAATCGACGCCTTGGAGCGAGGATCGTGGGGCTCAGCAGGCTGCCCCCCCTCCCCGTCAGCATTGGGGGGAAGCCTGCTGAGCCCCACGAAGGTGTGGGTCAAGGGCCTCCCCGATGGTCGATCCCTGTGGCCCCACTCGAAAGCTTTGCCCCGCAAGGGCCCGTTGCCAGGGGCTCGAGCCCCCGAGCTGAGGGGTGGGGCACCAACACCTCAATTGGGAAGAGCAACCCTTTCTAAAGAAGGGCGTGACTCCATTCACCCATTCTTTCAGCTAGAGCAGGCTCTCACCAAGCAGCAGGAGAGACGGCCCTCTGCCCTTCTCCTCAAGCTGATGGAGAGGAACAAGCTCCGCATCATGTATGGCAACCTGGCCAATCGAGAGGTGGACAGGCTGATAGAGAGGGGGCTTTCTACCCGTGGGGTGTTGAGTGACAACCTTTTCAGGTTGTTGGAGAGCCGCATAGATGTTTTCCTTTGCAGGATTGGCTTCTTCGCCACCATACCCAATGCCCGCCAATGGATCCATCATGGCAAGATCTTGATAAACAGGAAGATTGTAACCACCGCAAGTCACATGTTAAAACCTGGAGATGTTGTTTCGATATCCGCAAGCAACATCACGCCCCTAAGAGAGAGCTTGGAAGAGAGATCTGGGGGGCTCCAAATCTTGAAGGGACAACAATCCTCAGCTTGGGGTTCGCTGACCACCCCCGGCCAGCGAGGGGGTTCGCTGGCCACCCCCGGCCAACGGGGGGGTTCGATGACCATCCGTGGGGAACACGGCTGGAGGGAGGGGCCCACTAGCAACGTGCCCCAGCTAAAAACAATAGGCAAGGGGAAGAAGGCAGAGCTGATCGGGGGGGCTGGGCGGGCTGCACCCCAGGTCAGTGAAGGGGGGAGAGGGGCTCAGTTCCCACCCAATTTCGCCAAATTGGTGAGGGGGCCGCGTACAATGTCTGACAGGCCTGCTCGCAGTGCGAACGATGCACGAAGAGAGCGGCTGCGATGGTTCAATGCTAAGCCAACCAATGCAGAGATATCTTTCCGCTGCCTTACCGCCATTTATCTGTACACCCCTCAGCAGCTCATCCTTCCTGCCACAATAGATGTGGAAAGGATTAGGAGATCTTAACCCCAAGCCGGGGGGGGGCAATAGAATCGCTTCCCTCTCAAAGGGGCGCAATGCGGGGCCTGCCCCCTGCCAAATCACGATTTGGCAGGGGGCAGGCCTGGGCAAAACGCCAGCCTAGAAGCTGAGCAAACAACAGTCAACTAACAAACAGAAGACCAAGCAAAAAAACCAATATCTGTATGTCTCGGTCAGTATGGAAATTGCCCTTCTCTGAAATCTCTTCCCCCTCCTTAGCCTTGCTTCGCAAGGCTGGGCGGCGAGCACCCTCCCCCACATCCAACGATGGGAGAGGAGAACATAAAACAAAGATCTGGTCTCGCCGCTCTACGGTGTTGCCTCAATTCATAGGGGGGAGTTTCCTTGTTTACAATGGCAAGATATTTATCCCAGTAAAGGTCTCCGAAGAGATGACTGGTCACAAGTTCGGGGAGTTTGCCACTACCCGGAAAAGGCCTACTCACAAGCTCAGCAAGAGGAAACAGACCAGGAAGAAGTAATGTATAATGTAGAGCTAATGCCCCCTGCCTAGCCATCACCCTCGTTGCCGTTCCACCATTTCCACCTGGTGCCAAGCCACGGGACTCCTGGGGGAGGGATGTGTCCCTCTTGTCGAGTCTCTCATTCTGTGAGAAGGTGCCCACAGCTCCGCAATTGAAGGAGCGGCAGGGGGGAGCGGAAGGAGCGGAATTGCACCAGATCTACACCAGATCTACACCAGATCTACACCAGATCTACACCACACTGCCAGCCGCTGTGTTTATGCAGCAAGTGCAGAGACTCCCAAGGGTAAGACCCTTGAGAACCTATTCGGCAAAAAACGACGTTTCTATGACAAGAAGAAAAAAACTACTCCAACTACACCAAATCAATCAGCACATAAGCGGGAAAAAGATTGTGCTCTTCTACCAATACAACAACGTCAGCACGCGGGATTGGGGGCTGTTGAGGGGGGAATTGCTCAGCGAGGTGAGCCGTTGCAAGCCATTGCCCGTCCTCAATTCCATGATTGGTGAGCTAGATGGGACCTCATCGTTTGGGGGGAGATCCACAACGGACAAGAAGGAGTTCACCATTTCCACACTAGTGGTCAAAAGCAAAATTGGTCAATTGTGTCTTGCACAGGCATTGGCAACCAATCTAGGTCCCGCTCTTGCCAGGCCTAGGCCCCCAATGGAGCCGGCGGGTGAGACAGAACACACAGCTCTGGATCCCACTGGCAAGCTCTCTCTCTGCCAAGACAACAACACCAAATGTGCTGAACTGTTCCAAGGCCCTACCTTCTTGTTCGCATGCAATTCTCATCGTGAGATGGCAATAGGGTGCAAGGTGATTGGCAACAAGAGAGACCGGTATAGCAACAATCATGCCATCTTGCTGGGTGGGATCTATTATGGCAAGGTGGTAACGCACCTTGACATTGCAAAGCTGTCTGTCCTTGATTCTTCAATCTATGGCTCGCTGCCAATGGCATTGGAAAACAAGGTCGTGTCGCTTCTAGTGGGTGGGCTTTCCTGCCAACAAGATGAGTTGTTGCGTTGCTTAGAGTGTCACAGGGACAACCTGCTGCGGAGCGCCCCCTCTTGACCCGCTTGCGGGTCAAGGCCTAACTCGTGCTTGGCCCGCTTGCGCCCCAGAGCAAGCGAAGCAAGAATCCCCCGAGCAGCCCCCCTAGAATGGGCAAAGGGGGCTGAGTTTGCTTACAAACCTGCTACATCCCCCCGCCTCCCCGTTGCTTGGCAAGTGGGCTCGTTCCCGCGCAAATTGTCCCCACCCTGCCCAACGCTGTGCCATAGCCGCCAACCCACTCCCCTTGGGCTGTAAAGCTTGGCCCTTGGCTAAGGGCCCTCTGCGGGGCAGCAATGCCCCCACCCCCTCTTGTTCGGCTTGCTGCTGTCCCGCTTGCCGCAGCAAGCGGGACAGCAGCACGGGCACGGCCTTGCTCTGATGCGCAAGCACATCATGGGGGTCCCGTTGCAAGGCCAGCGAACACCCCAATCGAAGAACCAAACAAAACAGGGGGGGGCCGAAGGCTACTCACCGCCAGTTGGGTAGATCCTGAGAACCCTTCGGCAGCTTGCACGCAGGCACAAGTGCTCGTAACTCAATTGGATAGAGTGTCAGATTACGGCTCTGGAAGTTGAAAGTTCAAATCTTTCCGGGCACGGAGGAGACAGTTCTGCTTCTTCATTTGTGTGACCTGTACAAACAGCATCGAGCATAGACTGCTCAATTGGGGGGCCATAACCCCCTAACCCCTAACCCCATCCCGTGCCTCTGCAAAGCAAAGAGAACCCACAACAAGTTATTGGGCAATGGCTGCTTTAACATTTGTCCCCAATCTTTGACTTGGCTGCAAGCCAGAATCCTACCAGCTCGTTCCTAACACTCTCTTTCTTTCCATATAGTGGGAAGAAGGCCCCTGTCGTGTGATCCCATTAGACCACGCTCCCCCCTTGCTCATGCTGTTGCAAGGGTAGGGAGTGGAGATGCGTTGCAAGGCCTTGCTGCAGAAGCGAGGCAAGAACCCCTCGCGCACAGCGGTCTCATTGCCCCTTAGAGCCACAACCCGCTCAGCCCTCAGTGGGGATGAACCAAAGGACCTCTGTGCAAAAGCTCACCTGGGCTGCCACTGCCCGCCGCAGATAGAATCCCGGATTTATATGGGGCAACTTCCCCAACTTGCTTCTGGACAATCCATGGGCGCTCCTCGAGTGGTCTATGCCCTCCTCCCGGCTCAGACAGAAGACCAAACACAAGAAATCAAAAACAACCAATTATTCAGC